CTAATAGATTGTTATATTGAATAGTTGGATCGTAGTCCCTTACCATAAAAATGGCTGCATGTGCAGCAGCGCCAACTATAAGAAACCCCCCGATCCACATGTGATGTGTGAACAGAGAGAGTTGGGTACCGTAGTCAATAGCTAGGTATGGATAAGGGGGCATCGAATACATGTGGTGAGCTACGACAATAGTTAAAGAGCCTAACATAGCTAGGTTAAGAGCTAATTGAGCATGCCATGAGGTAGTTAAGATCTCGTAAATACCTTTATGACCCTCACCCGTAAACGGACCTTTATGAGCTTCCAAAATTTCTTTGAGGCTATGGCCAATGCCCCAATTGGTCCTATACATATGACCAGCTATCAGGAAAAGAATTGCAATAGCCAAATGATGATGCGCAGTATCGGTCAGCCACAGACCCCCCGTTACTGGATTTAGTCCTCCACGAAAGGTCAAAAATTCTGAATATTCCGACCAATTCAGGGCAAAAAATGGGGTTAATCCCTTAGCAAAACTAGGATAAAGTTGAGCTACAAGATCGCGATTTGAAATAAATTCATGAGGAAGTGGTATCTCCTTGGGATCCACTCCAGCATCTAGGAGTTGATTAATGGGTAAAGAGACGTGTACTTGGTGTCCTGCCCAAGATAGAGACCCAAGTCCTAGTAACCCTGCTAAATGGTGGTTCAACATGGATTCTACATCTTGGAACCAAGCCAATTTTGGAGCAGCTTTGTGATAATGGAACCAACCAGCAAAAAGCATTAAAGCTGCAAAGATCAATGCACCAATTGCGGTGCAGTAAAGTTGTAATTCACTAGTTATTCCAGATGCTCGCCAAATTTGAAAAAAACCAGAGGTTATTTGTATTCCTCGAAAACCCCCACCTACATCCCCATTCAAGATTTCTTGACCTACTATCGGCCAAACCACCTGAGCACTGGGTTTGATGCGAGTAGGATCACTCAGCCATGCTTCATAATTGGAGAAACGAGCGCCATGGAAGTACATCCCACTTAGCCAAATCAATATGATGGCTAGTTGACCGAAATGAGCGCTAAATACTTTGCGAGAGATCTCTTCCAAATCATTGGTATGGCTATCAAAATCGTGAGCATCAGCATGTAGGTTCCAGATCCAAGTGGTAGTATTAGGTCCCTTAGCTAGCGTCCTTGAGAAATGACCAGGTTTGGCCCATTTCTCAAAAGAGGTTTTTATAGGATCCCTCTCCACCACGATCTTGACCTCTGGTTCCGGTGAACGAATAATCATTGAGTTCTCTCCTTTCCGGACGAGACATAAGAATAAACCCGCCAACAGTAATTAGTGAACTTCTGAGAGATATATGTTTTTAACTCGTTCCTCTCCTCATTTCCCAGTTCATGACTGGAGCGACTATGACACGGAAGTCAATCTGGGGCAGGTGTTCAAATTTATTATGACATATCCCCGAGGTGCTCAACGGACCATGAAAATTTAGGAAAAGTCTTTTCTTTTAGTGTGATGTAAAAAGGATTTCTCGATGGAATGATCATTATCCTATTAATATCTGGATATATAGATACATATATCTATATATCCAGATATATTGATATGTCACATATCAGATACCATTACGAATCACAAGAATTTGGAATTCCTCATGGATCATTAATAAGAAGCATCTTCGGATGGATCTTACCCCATTCAAGAGATCTCTTTCATTAACGATCCATAAAAGGTATTCTTTGTGATACTGCAAATAGATTCCTATGAGATGCCAACGAAATAGGATCGAATTAGAAGTAATATTAGGAAAGAATTCCGTTTCTTTCTCCCGGAGGATCAATATTTTGAATTCCGACAATTTCTCAGGACTAGATATTCTCATTCTCCAAAGCGTCCTGTAATATTTAACCGATTTTGTGCTTCAATGTAATTGCCTGGAGCAAGCGTTATAGCTTGTTTCCAATACTCAGCAGCTCGATTGGACCAAGCCTCCGCAGTTTCAGGATCTCCCTGTCGGATGGCCTGTTCTCCCCGGTCGGGATAGGTTAACTTGGAAAAGTTTCCTTCCTTTAGAACCGTACTTGAGAGTTTCCTACCTCATACGGCTCAATCAACTATTATTTAGTCCTCTACCAAAATTGACAAAATCTTATTGAAGAGGATTCATCGGAAATAGGTTCCATTTTATCAGGTTAACCGAAGGACCAGAAAGGGTCAATGACATGAGTTTCGAACTTCACTTTTGATCGATGATCAGATTTTCTCTTTTCTCCCACCCTCAGAAAGATTCAATATAGAAACGAAGATATCTACTTCAGATTCTTCAAATAGAAGTCTTTTTAAGAGGTAACTATCTCAGTTCTGTATAGAAATTTTGAGAAGTACTTTCTACCTGTAATTGGTAGGAAAGTAATTCCTACCCTTAGGATCTGATGCTACACCGCTGCTCAATAGCTCAGTAGATCGACTCTATTGCATAAGTTGATTCCTTATTTTTGTGAGTGAGCAAATTTTACCGTATCAGCCCGAACTTTCAATAATTGATCTTTACGGTGCTTTCCCTATCAATTGAATTCTTTTATCCGTGGAGTATATAGGCTCTACTTATCGGTTCATATTTGGGCTCCTATGAAGGATGTTTTTTTTGCTACAGCTGGTAAAAAACCGCTACTCCGGACGGTGCATATGTAGAAAGCCTCTTCTTTCGTCTTTCCCCGTAGTAGTTTCTAACTAATTTCTTCTATAGTACAGATAGTCGCACGTAATGGCAGATCACGGCCATATTATTCAGAGCTTGTGGTAAGGATGGATTTCGTTCTAATGCCTGAAAATAATATTCCAAAGCCTTGGCATGTTCCCCATTACTCGTGTGGATAAGACCTATATTATAGGGTATATAACTTCGATCATAAGGGTCAATTTCCGGCCGCATAGCTTCATAATAATTTTGCAAAGCTTCCGCATATTCTCCTTCGGATTGGGCTGACATCCGTTACGGTCGTTCATTCAATTGAAAAGATCTCCGCTTCAAAACCGTACGTGAGATTCTCACCTCATACGGCTCCTCCTTCAGAATACATAATAAAGGGAATAATTCGTGGAATTGTAAAAAGATTCTTACCCAACATTATGAACTGACAGGGGCTAGTGTCTTTCCGATTAATCTCTAGCCATCCCTCTCGCAAAGATTCTCTTCTGAACACCAAGGATCTTAGTGCTGGAAATGGAAACTCTAACAATTTCTTTGTCCTTAACGCTCCGTATCTTCTGGGGATTAGGCACTTCAACAACCTCCGATGGTTCTATGATATGGGTACCCGAAGTACAAACGAGATGGATGTTTGTTGTCCCGACCATTCTTACTAGCCCTCATAAAAGGGTAATGTGTATGAGCTACGACGAAGTTTTTGTGTTGTCGATTCCCACACGTGGTGCTTTTTTCCCTATGCGTGCCTATCAGATAGGTTCGACCGTACAAAGTCTATTCCATAGGTGTAACCTTTCGCTTGATACTAGAATCTCTAGGAGATCGGAGCATCTAAGGCTGCATCAACCGGGGATACACGACAGGAGGAATTGTTCTATCCCCAAAACTCACCTCCACCAAGCATAAGTTTTCTTCGACTTAACATTCTTTCCGAATCCCATTTCTTCCCTGAAAAGAGAAGAACGGGAAGGGAGAAAATATCAAATCACACCATCTCTGTAATAGGTAAATGCCTCTTTCTCCCCTGGAGCTGTCGGAATTATTTGCAACAAGATATCCGCTACAATTGTGAAGGTTTTATCGATGAAATTGTCATTTCTCTGAGATCTAGGCATAGTCAGTTATGTATTTGATAATTCCCTTCATTCCCTTTCTTCCAGAAAGGATCCCACGAACGAAATGATTTTTCAGTGCACAATACCATAGAAATCGATTTCCCTTCGATCATCAATATGTGAACATTCTACTTCAATTGATTCGTTCAAATAAGAATAGATAGGGAATGTTTGGAAAAATTTGATGTTCATTAGTAATATTTACCAATGAACAATAGAAAAAGATTACTATTTGAGGAACTGCTAAGGAACTGTTCCTGCAGATTCTGTGAACTCAAGAGGTTCTCATTTGATCGTGATCCGAACGAAAAAAAAAGGAGTGAAATGATCATCGCGCAATGAGGATGAAATGACCATTAATTATGTGTACATATCATATATATATATATATATAATATGATCATCACATCATAAGACAATTTGTACAACGAATTCTTGCCGAAGAATTATTCTATAATTGATACCGGACAAGAATTATGAATTCATATATGATCATGATATGTAATGGATTAGTTAATCCATCTCAATTTCTCGATTGGAGAATATCAATCCAAATAAGATAAGGATTTCCTGAAATAGGATAAGGTGTGGGAAAATGCCCTTCTGTATTTTTCGGGGATTGAATAAGTCTTTTCTTTCCATAAAAGGATTTCGAATTGATCTTATTTGAATAAGAAGAATTACTGAGAGACTTGCTATCCACTCGTTTTGTGGATTAAAATCGGAATATTTCGTAGGAAAGATGGCCGAGTGGTTCAAGGCGTAGCATTGGAACTGCTATGTATACTTTTGTTTACCGAGGGTTCGAATCCCTCTCTTTCCGTACCTTAACCCTATTCTTCTTTCCCGTCGTTCCCCCACCCAATATATCGAATCCTAATATGATGATCTTATCATTCCGAGATAAACCTCCTTCTATTTTGCGATATAGGAAGGGGAAGGAACATTGATTCGTGATATGGCAAAGGAAAATAACATTGGAATGGAAAAAAAGCGGGTAATAGATGAAAGTATCGTTGATGATCAGATCGTAATGTAACGTACGGAGGGATAATCAAAATCTAGGTCGAACCCTGATGATGTGATGGAACAATTATCTCTATTTGTCCCCTTCGGGAAAAAGAAAAAGGAGAATGACAGAATTGTCCAGATGTCCAGTAACCCTCTTTTTCATTCTCAAATTCGAGCTCGACGGGAATAATATTCTACGACCAGCAATTCATTAATCTTCAAATTGATCCATTTACTATCTATTATTCGATTGACTAATCCTTTATATTGTGACGAATGAAGAGTCAAATGATTTGGCATTTTATCCCTCTGGGACAAATTGATATTGTTTTTGATTATAGCTCTCGATCTTTGTTGATCTCTTATAGTAATAACATCTTGGGGTTTGCAACGATAACTTGGTATATCTACCACACGATCATTGACCAGGAGATGTCTATGGTTAACTAATTGTCTGGCTCCAGGAATGGTAAGGGCCATACCCGATCGAAAAATAATATTATCCGAACGCATTTCAAGTAATTGCAATAGGACCTGGCCCGTTGATCCTTTGGCTTTTCTAGCAATACGAACATATTTCAGTAATTGTCGCTCTGTCAGTCCATAATGAAAACGCAATTTTTGTTTTTCTTCTAGACGAATGCGATATTGAGATATTTTTCCAGAAGAAGATCGATTGATGGGATCATTTCCGGATTTGGGTCTTTTACTAGTTAGTCCTGGTAAAGCTCTCAGACGACGTATTATTTTTAAACGAGGTCCTCGATAGCGGGACATAAAAACTCCTTATTTCACGAAATGAAGAAATGGTACTGGAAAGGGGAATAGTATAAATCGTACGAATATTGGAATTCTTTGATATAGAGAACAAAGATCTCTTTCGAAATCTGTTTGGAGAGATCCAAGTAGATCTGCTCCAATCATTCATTTCGTTTCTAGTTGGAAGTGATCATGACGGATTCGGTGGACCAACGATTGGAAGAAGGAGTCGTCTCCATATTCCTTGATCTCCACGAAACATTATGGATCGTGGAAAGGAATGAAGAAAATAACAAAGAGCCGACTATCGGGATCGAACCGATGACCATCGCATTACAAGTGCGATGCTCTAACCTCTGAGCTAAGCAGGCTTATATGAATGGGATATAGCTATATACTCATTGGTATGAGATCCATAAATCTCTTCAGAATCTTAGCAATTCTATCGAATCGGACTCGATAACGCAATCTAGATTACAATGAAACATTGCTTGAACGTGGATCCGTTCGAAGGAAAGGGAGGAAGAAGGATCAATCAATATCGATCGTTTCACTATTCTGAATCGAACCGGAAGGGAGAAGAACATTGCGTGGGAGATGCGGAAAGGATATAATCCTTTTCAGTTATGTTATATTCGAGTGGAAATGGTAAGAAAGAGCATCTCTCCCAATATAGAATGGATATCCAACGAATAACTCTGATGGAAATGAAATAATGGGATTCGATTACAGCATGATCCTGTTCCCCAAGAAGGGGATATGGCGGAATTGGTAGACGCTACGGACTCGATCGAATTGAGCCTTGGTATGGAAACCTACTAAGTGATAGCTTTCAAATCCAGGGAACCCCGGGATATTTCGAATGGGCAATCCTGAGCCAAATCCGGTTTACGGAGACATTATTCTCCCAGGAAGAGAAGGGATAGGTGCAGAGACTCGATGGAAGCTATTCTAACGAATAAAGATCGTTTTACCCAGTACTGTATCTATAGAAAAATCTCTCCATTTACACTTTGGAAGTGGGGTTGGTATATACTACCAAAAAAGATCATGATCAGGACTTGGATTGGATCATTTTATGCATTTCACTATGCATTTCACTATTAGTAAGGTAAGATGCTTGGGTCAATCCCAAGTTGAAGGAATTATTTTACATTAAGTAATCCAATTCTGAACTACCCTAAAGAGGGAGTCGGATGAAGTTTGGGAAGAAATGATCGGACGAGGATAAAGATATAGTCCAATTCTACACGTCAATGCCAACAACAATGCGAATTGCAGTAAGAGGAAAATCCGTCGGCTTTATAGACCGTGAGGGTTCAAGTCCCTCTATTCCCAAAAAAGGGTATAGTTCATTCCCGAATAACTGATTTCTCATTTTTCCAATTTCGTCGATAACTTGTAATTATCACTTTCAAATATTCATTCTTTTCATTCAACCCACCACTTTATGAAGAAATAGAAACAGGAATCTTTTGATCTTATGACAAGTTCGTTCTATGATCAATTCACTTTGTGATATATGATTCATATATATGGACAGGGAATTGTCAATTTTTCAATCGTTAACAGTCCTTCTCATAAATGGTTACTTTCTGATGGAAAATCAGAATCATTTTCAAAACTGTGAAAATCCCTCTTTTTTGGTCCCTTCAGTTGACACAAGTTCAGGTCCTACGTTAGGATGACGCACAGGAAAGAGCCGGGATAGCTCAGTTGGTAGAGCAGAGGACTGAAAATCCTCGTGCCACCAGTTCAAATCTGGTTCCTGGCATGGCATACAGACTCATATCTATCTAAATAGATAGAAATCTATATCCATCTATATAGATGGATATGGATAAATGGATATAGATTGGCATGCATACTCATCCATATCCGTATATAACTAGATCATAATACACAGTTATCCATATGCACATCTATGTATCTATATGTATATGTACGTACATATAGATACACCCCATCATAATAGATCGATGAATCAATATGTTCCGTTCTCCTCTTTGTTCATATTGTCTTTACTCATTCTAATTGAATCTCGGTACTCTGTACGTATCTATAAATTGGTTCGAGAACTCAGAATTATGGGAAAGTTCGACAGTCGAAGTAGATAAAATCTATTACCAATTGGAACTAGTACGGGTAAAATAGGATTCTTCTTCTCCCTCTCGTACATGATGTATGCGTGATACATAGTTTATGATGCATAAACGAAAGATTTGGATTCATTAATTCATCCCGAATAGGTATCTTTCAGATCCAATAAGATGGAATAATGTGAATGGATAAGGATTCTATTACGGTACTAACAGGAGTCTATTTCTCCTATTCCATCTGAAATGTGAGATATTCCTCAAATTGAAGATCTCTAATTGCAAAAGTGAAGATTGTTTACTTCTATCCCATTCAATGAGCATCTTGTATCTCATAGAAATGAGGTGCAATATAATCTTTGCGTAAAGGCCAACCAATCCAACTCTCAGGCATCAATATACGTTTCAAACGTGGATGACTTTCATGGAGGATTCCCAACATATCATAAGATTCCCGTTCCTGAAAATCAGCACTTTTCCAAATACGGAAAACAGACGGGATTCTGGGATCTTTCCTCGGGACAAAAACTTTTATACATACCTCTTCGGGTTGATCCGCATTATCCTGTATTTTCGTAAGATGATATACACTAGCCAACGATCCCCCTGGCGCTACATCATAGGCACACTGAGAACGGAGATAATTGAAACCATAAACATATAAAGCGACAGCTATAGAGGCCCAATCTTCATATTTGATCTGTAAAATTTCTATGCCTTGGTAATCAAAACCCAGAGGTCTATGAGCTAACTTATGCTTGGCTAGCCAAGCGGATAATCTACCCTGCATTTTATTAGTATTTATTGCAGAAGTATCCATATAAGTATTTGACATTTCCAATGGAATTTTTGAAAATTAATTTCCTGTTCGTTATTCTCCACTAACGATTCCTCATTCCTCGATTCTTGGAAGGATACCGAACTCTCGTATTTTCCAAATGTTCCGGAGGGTATCTTGAAAGTAGATCCGAATCGAGGTTCAGAAGATTGATGGAGTAACTTCTGATCATAGTTCCCAGTATGAATACTATGCCCGACACAAAACCTATGATTTCTAGCGAAATATCTCTTCACTTGTTGGGGCTCGGTCCTATCTTCATATATTTCTCGAGCTATCTTCTCACGAAGTTTTGTTATAGCATCTATAATAACCTCTGGTTTAGGTGGGCAACCCGGCAAATAGACATCTACGGGAATTAACTTATCCACTCCACGAACGGTACTATAAGAATCTGTACTGAACATTCCTCCTGTAATAGTACATGCTCCCATAGCAATTACATATCTCGGTTCGGGCATTTGTTCATATAATCTCACTAAAGAAGGAGCCATTTTCATGGTCACAGTGCCAGCTGTTATGATGAGGTCGGCTTGTCTAGGACTAGATCTTGGTACCAGACCGTAACGATCAAAGTCGAATCGCGAACCTATTAATGAAGCAAATTCGATGGAACAACAACTAGTACCATAAAGGAGTGGCCATAAACTGGTGAGTCTGGCCCAATTTGACATATCATTCGGGGTGGTTGAAATAACTGAATTTGGAGTTGTTCGATTAGGTAAAGGTGACTCTATAGGATTCCTCATTGGCTTTATGAAATTTTCCACTTCCTCTCTACCACCCAAATACCCGGAAGCTGAGACCATTCCAATGCTCCTTTTCGCCATGCATAAACTGGACCAACAATTGAGATAAGCACGAGAATCAAAACTTCTATAAAGGTAGATATACCCAATACATTGAAACTCATAGCCCATGGATAAAGGAAGACTGTTTCAACATCAAAAATAACAAAAACTAGAGCGAACATATAATAACGAATCCGAAATTGGATCCAAGCATCTCCCGTTGGTTCTATACCCGATTCGTAACTAGTGAGCTTCTCCGGTCCTTTACGAATGGGGGCCAAGGCTCTGGAAATTTGGAATGTCAGAATAGGAATAAGGCTAGATATTAGTAAAAAGATCCAAAAAGTATCATATTCGGGAAGTAGAAACATAAATAGACTCCTGTGAAATGGATAAAATGATTCCATCTTCTTCGTCGATTTATTCATCACTCCTCCCCCGAAATACCGAACAGTTGATTCTCATCGATCTACATATTCCTGTTTCGTCCATGGCTTATTCCGAAATTCATTCGATGAAATCCTACTACTATATGTTCTATGTGATATGTAGGGGTATACGTATTTATGTGGGAGAAATCCTCTCGTTTCATTGTGAAACCCCCAGTTTTTCAAAAATGAAAAGTCTGGCTAATCATTCCTTTTTCGTATCAGTCGTTTATATATTTTCATGCACCGCCGAACAGTAACAATAGATTTTTTTCTAGGAATTGATCCTCCAACAACACAGTTTTGCACATTGGTTCACCAGATCCCACATGATTCAAGTTGTAACGGGTCATCAATAGACTCTGGTCTTGTGTGACGTAAGGGAATATCTGGGTATTTATATAGAATCTTGGGATTGATTGTATTTTCTATCTCGATATTCGGATCTTGTCCATCCGAATCGAGTTCTTCTCGTCGGAGGGTTCTTCTTTTTATTGATGCGGGATGCGTCGACAAGTTTGACTTTATCTGTATCTGCTCGTTCTTTCTATATTAAGATTCAGTGAATCCAGAGATTCTATTCAACCTCGAGGAACCTATCCATCCCTTAGAATAAAGGAAGTGCTTATGTATCCAATTTGGATAATTCGGCCTTTTCGGGTCCATCTTACACGATTACTCTTAGGGACAATCAAGTTATTTGTCAGATACTTATGGAGGTGATGGGACAGATGTATCAATTTGGAGGCTCTCGGATCGGATCTATCGACGGAAGTAGTGAGCATCTTACAGTATTGGGAGAAGATGAGGAAGGGGAAATATCAATTGTCAAAGATTTGAAATGAATTCTAAAAGAATTGGAACGCGCGTTGATGCTTCGGTTTGTTGTACGAATGGTTCCAAGAGTATGTTTTCATCGTCCATTCGTAGTATAAAAAAAAGAAAAGGCTCGAGTGACCATAGAAATGGGTGGGTCAAGTTAGAAGGATGAAGCTTCTTCAGAAAGGAACCTGACCAGTATTATGCATTTAACGTATGGACAGATATAGAAGAAATTCCGTTTGATAAATAGAATAGAAACCCGTCTCATGTATTCAAAGAAAATTGGAATAACGGAGTTCGATATCTGTGGATTGATCGGTATCGATCCGTGGAATGTATCAAAAATTCCCCAGTTCGTTATGAGCTCGAACTCATTCCGATATAACATGATCTTAGATATATCGTCTAGTGGAAACTTCCAATGGGGCAGAAGGCTTATTCCGGGCCGCAGTCGCCAGAATTTGATCTCATAGGTGAAAGTTTTGTCCCCAACAGACTTTTTGATTCCAGAGGTCGATAAGTCCGATCATCCGATATCAAATCAACCTCGATCAATAAAAATTGATGATCTGCCCCGTTTCCATGTTTCTATCGATCTTGATAAGTATATGAGAATTGTTGATAGGATCCAAAAGACTCTTTAGGTTAGGACTGGGTCATGGGTACTCTAATAAGGGATATAGGAGTAAAAAAATTGAGTAGAACGTATAGGGCTATACGGGCTCGAACCGTAGACCTTCTCGGTAGAACAGATTGAAGTTCTTATTATCTAAATTCTTTGAACTGTTCCAAGAACCCAACATGCATTTTTATTGCATTGGGCTCTTTCATTAACTGATGGATAGATCGGTTAGTCCACCATTCTTTTCCTTCCAGAAAGATAATAAGATGGTTCCGTTTGCCTCAAGTTTTTCTTTTTCGGAAGCAATCCCAAAGTAATTCAAAAGGTTTCTTTGACGTAGGTCTGCCTTGTTTAGACATAGATTGACTCAAATAGAGCCTCCATCGCCCCAAAAGTGAAATATGAGACTTTGTACACCCCAAAGTTCATAGAGCGAAAAAAAAAGATCTTTTGAGGTCCCCGTATTGCACTCATTATGCCTAGCATTGAGTGAACCTGAGATTTACCATATCAACTAGATACGGAATAAGAATCCGATCGAACTTCATCTTTGTCATGCTATTTTTCCCCCAGATCGATGGAGTAAGACATCAATCTTTCACATAATATCGATTTCGTGTATCGGATGAATCGATAAACTCTCCTGAAAAGCATTGGCGCACGTGTAAACGAGGTGCTCTACCTTGCTGAGCTATAGCCCCTGTCATTCTTAATGATACATTATACTAACCAAAAGGATCACCTTTTGTCAAGGTGGAGATTTCATGATCTAATACATTGCGATAAGTTCGATCCGATTTCTGCCAGGAGCATATTGTTTATAAGTCCAATTCCGTTTAGAATTGCTCGTAGGTCCAACTCTACTTATGATGATAAATGACCCACTTAACTCAGTGGTTAGAGTATCGCTTCCATACGGCGGGAGTCATTGGTTCAAATCCAATAGTAGGTAAAACTTATTAGATACCATTGAGGAATCGATGGCATCTAATAAGTTTTTCTACTATTCAAAAAAAATTGAAATATAGAATCGATTTCCGATGATTCTTTGGAATGGATTAATTAGAGACGGAAGTCGAAGTAGCACTGACAGCCTCTAATCGTGTTCTAGCTCTTTTGAGAGCTACATTAGCCTCAATCGCTTGTCTCTTGCCTTCAGCTCGAGCTAGGTCAGCTTCAGCTATTTGAAAAGCTTCCCGAGCCTCTCGAGGATCGATGTCGATACCTTTCTCTGCATTATTTACCAATACGGTAATTTGATCGTTGCCTATCCTGGCAAAACCGCCCATCAAAGCCATAGTTGACCACTGCCCATTGAGACGTATTTTCATAATTCCTATATCTACAGCTGTAACAAGTGTAGTGTGGTTTGGTAATACGCCAATTTGACCACTATTGGTAGATGAGATGATTTCTTCCACTTCCGAATCCCAAACAACTCGATTAGGAGTCAGTACACGAAGATTTAGGGTCATTTTTAGTATTAACTCTCCACTTTGAAGTTCATAGCCTTCGCGGTAGCTTCATCAATGTTACCTACCAAATAAAAAGCCTGTTCGGGGAGACCATCTAATTCTCCAGAAAGGATCATTTTAAAACCTCTAATTGTTTCTACGAGACTGACATATTTGCCCGGGGAACCGGTGAAGACCTCTGCTACGAAAAAGGGTTGTGATAAAAAACGTTCAATTTTTCGTGCTCTTGCTACGGTTAAACGATCTTCTTCTGATAATTCGTCCAGTCCAAGAATAGCTATAATGTCTTGAAGTTCTTTATAACGTTGTGAAGTTTGCTTAACTCCTTGTGCGGTTTCGTAATGTTCCTCGCCCACAATCCAAGGTTGGAGCATAGTCGACGTTGAATCTAAAGGATCTACTGCTGGATAGATACCTTTGGAAGCTAATCCTCTCGATAGTACGGTAGTAGCATCTAAATGTGCAAATGTCGTAGCAGGAGCAGGGTCGGTCAAATCGTCCGCAGGTACATAAACTGCTTGAATGGAGGTTATAGATCCCTCTTTAGTAGAAGTAATTCTCTCTTGCAAAGAACCCATTTCCGTGCTAAGAGTTGGCTGATAACCCACAGCAGAAGGCATTCTACCTAATAAGGCGGATACTTCTGATCCTGCTTGGACAAAGCGGAAGATATTGTCGATAAATAAGAGTACGTCTTGCTCATTGACATCTCGGGAATATTCAGCCATGGTTAAGGCAGTTAAACCAACTCTCATACGAGCTCCTGGTGGTTCATTCATCTGACCATAGACCAGAGCTACTTTTGATTCTGAGATGTTTTGCTCATTAATTACTCCTGATTCTTTCATTTCCACGTAAAGATCATTCCCTTCACGAGTACGTTCCCCTACTCCGCCAAATACAGATACACCTCCATGAGCCTTAGCAATGTTGTTGATTAACTCCATGATGAGTACTGTTTTACCCACTCCAGCTCCCCCGAATAGTCCGATCTTTCCTCCACGTCGATAAGGAGCTAAAAGATCCACCACTTTAATGCCTGTTTCGAAGATTGATAATTTGGTATCCAACTGCGTAAAGGCAGGAGCAGGTCTATGAATAGGGGATGTTGTGCGAGCATCTACAGGACCTAAATTATCGACAGGTTCTCCAAGAACATTGAAAATTCGTCCAAGAGTAGCTCCACCAACTGGAACACTCAGAGGAGCTCCTGTGTCAATCACTTTCATTCCTCTCATCAGACCATCTGTAGCATTCATAGCTACAGCTCTAACTCTATTATTTCCTAATAATTGTTGTACCTCACAAGTAACATGAATTTCCTGACCAGCTGTATCTTGACCCTTCACTATCAAAGAATTGAAAATATTAGGCATATTGCCCGGGGGAAAAGTTACATCCAGTACCGGGCCAATGATTTGAGCAATACGTCCCACATTCTTTTCCACAAGTGTGGAAACTCCAAGAGCAATAAGATTGGTTCTCATAAAAAAAAATAGGAGATCTGTTCGAATTGTTCGCTAATCCTACCAAAAATGTTCGGTATCGAGTCGATCGGTCAATGATGAGTAAGAGTTACCACCTCAATTTACTTAGTAATATTCGACTTTTTGAGTCCAACTTCTATTTTGAATAGAAAGTAGATGGATAAAGATCATGAGAAAGTCTTCGATTTGCCTATCACTATGAACATTTCACGTTAGATTGTGTCCAGATCTTCTATGAAATGTGGAACTTTAACCCTCTTCATGCATGATCTTTCTCTCATTGGTCACTGTCTCTTCTTTTCATACGCACATCTATTTTCTTTCTCTTCGTCCCCCATATATCGATCTATTTTGACATATAGAATTCAAACATAAATCGATTATAGTCAGAAGTAGGTTCGGTTCTTGAAATTCATTAACTAGTTTAACAGCTGAAAGGTCCTCGGGTCAATGCATGGAATAACTTGAAGAGCAAAAATTGGGTTGCGTCATACATAAAGAACATTATACAATGATAGTGTATTTAGCAAATCTTATTGTCCAATAACGGACGACTTGAGTGTTTCGTAGTAGATTCCTGCGAAAGATCTCTTTCACGTTCGATCCATGTCGAGCAGACCTCGTCCTTGCAAGAGTTATTAATCGATGAGTCGTAGGGAGGGACTTATGTCACCAAAAACAGAGACTAAAGCAAGTGTCGGATTTAAAGCTGGTGTTAAAGATTACAGATTGACTTATTATACTCCTGAATATCAAACCAAAGATACTGATATCTTGGCAGCATTCCGAGTAACTCCTCAACCTGGAGTGCCACCTGAGGAAGCGGGAGCTGCAGTAGCTGCCGAATCTTCCACTGGTACATGGACCACTGTTTGGACCGATGGACTTACCAGTCTTGATCGTTACAAGGGAAGATGCTATGACATCGAGCCCGTTCCTGGGGAGGAAAATCAATTTATTGCCTATGTAGCTTACCCTTTGGATCTTTTCGAGGAAGGTTCTGTTACTAACCTGTTCACTTCCATTGTAGGGAATGTATTTGGATTCAAAGCCCTACGAGCTCTACGTCTGGAAGATCTGCGAATTCCTCCTGCTTATTCCAAAACTTTCCAGGGTCCACCTCATGGTATCCAAGTTGAAAGGGATAAATTGAATAAATATGGCCGTCCCCTATTGGGATGTACTATCAAGCCAAAATTGGGTTTATCTGCCAAAAATTATGGTAGAGCAGTTTACGAATGTCTTCGTGGTGGACTTGATTTTACTAAAGATGATGAGAACGTAAATTCCCAACCATTCATGCGCTGGAGAGATCGTTTCTTGTTTTGTGCAGAAGCAATTTATAAAGCTCAGACCGAGACGGGTGAAATTAAGGGACATTACTTGAATGCTACTGCAGGTACATGCGAAGAAATGATGAAAAGGGCAGTATTTGCCAGAGAATTGGGAGTTCCTATCGTCATGCATGACTATCTGACGGGAGGTTTTACTGCAAATACTAGCTTGGCTCATTATTGCCGAGACAATGGCCTACTTCTTCACATTCACCGCGCAATGCATGCAGTTATTGACAGACAAAGAAATCATGGTATGCATTTCCGTGTACTAGCTAAAGCATTGCGTATGTCTGGTGGAGATCATATTCACGCCGGTACTGTAGTAGGTAAACTTGAAGGAGAACGAGAAGTCACTCTGGGTTTTGTTGATCTACTGCGTGATGATTTTATTGAAAAAGACCGAAGTCGTGGTATTTATTTCACTCAAGATTGGGTATCTATGCCAGGTGTTCTGCCCGTAGCTTCAGGGGGTATTCACGTCTGGCATATGCCTGCTCTGACCGAGATCTTTGGGGATGATTCTGTACTACAGTTTGGTGGGGGAACTTTGGGACACCCTTGGGGAAATGCACCTGGTGCAGTAGCTAATCGGGTCGCCCTAGAAGCTTGTGTACAAGCTCGTAATGAAGGACGTGATCTTGCTCGTGAAGGTAATGAAGTGATCCGTGAAGCTAGTAAATGGAGTCCCGAACTAGCCGCTGCTTGTGAAGTATGGAAGGAGATCAAATTTGAATTTGATACGGTTGATGTCTTGTAATCTAGTGACTTTCGCCTGTTCGTTCTCCTAATCTAACTCGGCCCAATCTTTTACTATAAAGATTGAGCCGAATCGGAAATGGAGATCTAGATATATACATAGATCCATATCTATTTACATATATGTAAATATATCAATATGTGCATACCTATATGCATAAATCAATATCTTCTTCCCTTTTTCTTTCCAAGATGAAATGGCTCAAAGTTTATGAAAATGTTGTTGGGTCAAGAACGAATCCTATTCATCCCCGAAATAGATCTTATGGATTCTTCGATGGGTTGGTAGCTCAGTGGATCAGAGCCCATGGTTCCGGACCATGAAGTCAAGGGTTCAAATCCCTTCTAGCCCATTTTTTACATTGTCCCCTTCATCGCATCCCGTGTTGAGACATAGACCTTTTCTACGAAGATTCCATAGGTTCTATAGAGAGGAAAAACGGATCATGTCGTACGATCTTTCCCTTTCGTATGAAGATTCCTCTTTCTTACGGTACGAGGGATAATCTTTCTTGATAACCGAATCAAAGGGTCTATCATAATTCCGGATCGATGCTCCGGATTCCTAATGATGGGAATGATTCATCCCACTACTTCTTCGTCATTCGGGAATGATCCATAAGAATTGGATCTATACAGTCCCTTCTCTTCCTAGAAAATAAAATTGCAAAGTAATGAGAGATCTCCTTCCTCTTCTGTATACTCATATATAGGGGGAACTCTATGTCCTTGAAAGAGTGGTTTGAAGAAAGGCGTAAAATAAGTGGATTAATCGAAGATCTGATCGGAAAGGCTAGTAAAGACTATATCGTCAATGAGATGGACAAGAAAAAGAATCTAAAGGTTGATTCCAATAACAGATTATGGGTTCAATGCGATAATCGTGAGAACTTGCTCTATATTAAATATTTGAGACAGAATAAGAGTGTTTGTGAAGGATGTGGATATCATTTGCAAATGAGTAGTTCGGATAGAATCGAACTTTTAATTGATCATGGCACTCGGCATCCTATGGATGAGGACATGGCCGCCCTGGATCTTATTCAATTTCATTCTGAAGATGAACTCCATATAGATCGTATCACTTTCTATCAAATAAGGACAGGTTTAACTGATGCTATTCAAACAGGCATAGGTCGGCTAAATGGTATTCCCATCGCAATTGGAGTTATGGATTTTAAGTTCATGGGAGGTAGTATGGGCTCCGTAGTAGGTGAGAAAATGACCCGTCCGATCGAGCACGCTACCAAGGAATCTCTTCCATTAATTACGGTTTGTGCTTCTGGAGGAGCACGCATGCAAGAAGGAAGTTTCAGTTTAATGCAAATGGCTAAAATATCTTCTGCGTTGTACATTCATCAATTGGAGAAGAATTTGTTATACGTATCGATCCTTACATATCCCACAACCGGTGGAGTGACTGCTAGTTTTGGTATGTTGGGAGATATCATCATCGCTGAACCTAAAGCGTACATTGCATTTGCCGGTAAAAGAGTAATCGAACAGACATTAGGTCAGAAAGTACCTGACGGTTCGCAAGTGGCTGAACATTTATTTGATCATGGTTTATTTGATCTGATCGTTCCGCGTAGTCTTTTAAAAGGTGTTCTGAGTGAGCTACTTCAACTTTATGGTTCAATTCATTGTAAAAAAGAACGAACATTCAGTTTAGTTTCTTATAACAAACAAAAATGAGAAAATGGAGCTTCTCGTGACGAAAGTGACAGTGATACAGTTTCCTCTCGCAGCGAAAGGCGGAATAATTCCTTCCAGGGAATTGTTTCTCGCCCTTTCTTCTAAACCAATTCTTGATCCCATTATTCACTAACCATCGAGATAATAGCGAATTTTGCGCTCTCCAAAATCGGGAAAAACTTAGGATCCACGTTCTTGTTACTATTTGATCAAGTGTTATAATATACACAAGTGTTGTAATATACCAGTATACATTTACTGAGTCCTAATACCGAAAATCCTCATTCATTATTGACTCCGGATCTTATAAAAAAGAATATGAATAAGAAGAATATTTCGGATTCGACGTAAGAGGATTTTTCGGACACTCGTGGAAATATTTGACGGAAGAAGGAACAAGATTCTCGCGCATGTATCTGATGAATAAGGATAAATAGGTCCACCTATTTGGCCCTATCACCCATTTGATTCTATAATCATTCCTTGTAGTAGAGATCAATATTTCATTGAGGTACTCGTTTTATGACAGATCCCAACTTACCTTCTATTTTTGTGCCTTTAGCGGGCTTATTATTTCCGGCAATTGCAATGGCTTTTTTGTATTTCTATGTTCAAAAGAAAAAGATTGTATAAATCCGATTGGATCAGGTCTCATAAATGGATTTGAATCTTTCAATTGTGGAACAAATAGGATATCTACACCTATTTAAGATGATATAACATAGGACTAATCCTTTTCCGGACACGAACAAAATAGAGATAGATATCTACATATATCCATATCTATCCATATATGTATAGATATGGATGTACCATACGGTATATATATATATATATATTCATCTTATATGTTATGTACGCATGTACGAATGGATAGATATTTCTTAATCTATTTATATATATATATATGTGGATATGGAGATGGTATTTCCATCACACTGACCCGATAAGGTGTTGTTTCTACAATTGATGAGTTAAGGACTAATTGACCATAAAATGGAGAAAAAAAAGGAAATAAAAAAAAAGATTTTGAACTGATCCATATCATCGACTGATATTGATATAGCTAGTTCATAGAAGTTATAGCTAGTTGATAAAAGTTACTTCGGAAGCCGAAGAAACAAATTTTTGGCCATTCCCTCAACTTTAATAGGACGAAATTGAAGAAAATTTGTTATGAATTGGCGATCCGAATGGCTCTGGATAGAACCTATAACAGGGTCTCGAAAAACAAGTAATTTTTGCTGGGCCCGTATTCTTTTTTTTGGTTCACTAGGATTTCTCTTGGTCGGAATTTCGAGTTATCTTGGTAGGAATCTTATACCCCTATTGTGGTCTCAACAAATCCTTTTTGTTCCACAAGGAATTGTAATGTGTTTTTATGGTATTGCAGGTCCGTTCATCAGCTCTTATTTGTGGTGTACAATTTCGTGGGATGTGGGTAGTGGTTACAATAAGTTTGATGAGAAAGAAGGAATCGTATGTCTCTTTCGTTGGGGATTTCCCGGAGGAAATCGTCGTATTTTTCTCCGATTTTTGATAAAGGATATCCAGGCGATCAAAATGGAAGTTCAAGGAGGTATTTATCCCCGGCGTGTTCTTTATATGGAAATAAAAGGCCAGCAATACATTCCCTTAACTCGTACTGATGATAATTTGACCCCACGGGAAATGGAGCAAAAAGCTGCTGAATTAGCCCGTTTCTTGCGTGTATCGATTGAAGGATTTTGAAATGAACCAAGGAATGGATGTTCTTTAGTTATTCCTCGACATCCGAATAGATAGATCTATCTATACCAGAGAGAGAAGTTTCGATAGAACTGGAATTTGTTCGGGGGAAATCTCATGCAGTTTCTTCCCACAAAGGAGTACATCAGACTGGTGCAAATTCCTACGGCGGGTTCCCAAATACTCCATACGTTCTTTAGAGAGGGTTTATAGAGCCAGTAGATGGATACGACGTATCAGGGGGGAACAATTACTAGATATAGCGTTCTCCCCAAAACAAAAGGTTTTTGGCAAACTCCAATTCCATATATGCGTACGTAATTTGATCATTTCATATTTGTAATATATTGGAACCTCTTGGAGCGCATAATTGGCATTTTTTGAATCAATTTATTGAATATGGATCCTATCCCGTAAGTATCTTTTGCCAATCAACACTCGTCCCTTTCATTTTTTCTTCTTTTTTTCATGTCGACCAAACAGCTCGATTTTTTATCACTATCAAATTCTTATATGATTTAGTCATATATTCCGAATATTCCCTTTACATTCTCAATCTTGTTCAGGAGCATTTGACCAATACCTTTGAGGATAACTGGGAAAAGATTCGGAAAGGATTGGAATGATCTTCGGAATCAGATTTATGTTATTTCAAGTGATTTTTCCGGGAAATGGTCGGATAAGATAGAACGAATGAATAGAAAATGAGTCCGGATCGAAGCGATCTTCAATGATTCAGATAGCTGGGAACGATCTTCTTCTTTTTTCTCCTTTTCATTCGGAACAAGCCGTCCCTCATCCGAAGGATATTCTTTCTCAGGGTCGAACAATTGCGCAATAGATAATCAATTTATAGGTCCCATACCTCGTTCTATAACTCGTACTTTATCCAGATTTCGGACAGAGCTGACGAGTGAATCAAGTCCGTTAGTGATTCACGAATTGAAAGTGGCCAAATATAAAGTATCAGCTTCCCTACAATATCTCGCATTTTTAGTATTCCTGCCCTGGGGGATCTCGATTTCATTCCAGGAAGGTTTGGGACCTTGGGTTACGAATTGGTGGAATACTGGTCAGTCAAAAATTTTTTTTTCTTATCTTCAAGAGGAAAATGCCCTAGAAAGATTCGGAGAGATAGAAGAACTATTCCTATTGGAAAGAATGGTGGAAGATTCTTCGGAAACACATTCACAAGATCTTCGTATAGAGATTCACAGAAAAACAATCCAATTAGTGAAAATGTACAATAAAGATTGTATCCAGATCATCTCGCATTTATTGACAAATATGATATGTTTCGCTATTTCAAGTGCTTATTTCATTATGAGTAAGAAAAAACTTACCGTTCTCAATTCTTGGATCCAAGAATTATTCTATAGCCTGAGCGATACGATGAAAGCTTTTTCTATTATTTCAGTCACCGATCTATGTATTGGGTTTCATTCGACTCATGGTTGGGAACTGATGATCGATTCGATCTCTGAAAATTATGGATTTGTCCATAACGAACAAATAATATCTGGTCTTGTTCCAACTTTTCCAGTCATCTCAGATACGATTTTCAAATATTGGATCTTCCGTCATTTCAATCGTATATCCCCTCCACTTGTAGTAATTTATCATTCGATGAATGAATAAATGATCGGTTGTTCTATCCGACAACGATTGAGTGGGAATATGCTTCTCGTACGGAAACTAGCTATTCAAAATATTCCTTTCCCTCTTTCTCTTCCTTTTCCTCCTCTCTCTCTCTCTCTCAGTGGGATACTTCTGATTTCTTACCTTTAGGGTTAATATAATAGAAGAATCGTGGACAGGTAACTGTGATAGTTACCTACCTCCATTTATTGTAAAAAGATTTGGAACTAATAATTAAACCATGCAAAATAGAAATATTTATGACTGGGTAAAAAAGTGGATGACTCGATCAATTTCCATCTTGATCATGATACATATAATAACTCGGACATCTATTTCGAATGCATATCCCATTTTTGCACAGCAGGGTTATGAAAATCCCCGAGAAGCAACCGGGCGTATTGTATGTGCCAATTGTCACTTGGCTAAAAAGCCTGTGGATATCGAGGTTCCACAGTCCGTGCTTCCCGATACCGTATTTGAAGCAGTTGTTAAAATCCCCTGCGATATGCAAATGAAACAAGTTATTGCTAACGGTAAAAAAGGGACTTTGAATGTAGGAGCTGTTCCAATTTTACCTGAGGGCTTTGAATTAGCCCCCCCCGATCGTATTTCTCCTAAGATTAAGGAAAAGATAGGTAATCTTTATTTTCAGAACTATCGCCCCAATCAAAAAAATATTCTTGTAATAGGTCCTGTTCCTAGTAAAAAATATAGTGAAATTGTGTTTCCCATCCTTTCACCGAATCCTGCTACTAATAAAGAAGCTCACTTCCTTAAATATCCCATCTATGTGGGTGGTAATAGAGGAAGAGGACAAATTTATCCCGACGGGAGCAAGAGCAACAATACAGTCTATAATGCTTCAGCAACAGGTAGAGTAAGCAAAATCCTACGTAAAGAAAAGGGTGGATATGAAATCACTATTGAGAATACATCAGATGGTCATCAAGTGGTCGATATTGTACCTCCGGGACCGGAACTTCTCGTTTCAGAAGGCGAATTCATCAAGGTTGATCAGCCGCTAACGAATAATCCTAATGTAGGTGGATTTGGCCAGGGAGATGCAGAAATAGTACTTCAAGATCCATTACGTGTTCAAGGTCTTTTATTCTTCCTGGCATCTGTTATTTTGGCACAGGTATTTCTGGTCCTTAAAAAGAAACAATTTGAGAAGGTTCAATTGGTCGAGATGAATCTTTAGACTCATCGATTTTCGAACATGAAGTTGACTGAAAGGTTCAAATCTATGTCTCATTGATGACTGATGCAATCGTATACAATTGAGGTGATAAGGTTATGCCCCTCCGGAGATGGAGAACCTTTCACCATCCCTTTCCCTTTGTTCAAATAGATAAGTCATTCTTATGGATATCTATCACAAATATGTGCATCTCAAAGAAAGAGTGACTCAATAAGCGCTGGAACAGATCAATTTGCCGAACGGTCCTCTATTCATATGCTACATCGTATAGACCATATACGTGCCATATAGTCTTTTTTTTTTTTCATTCATCTAGCATATCCAGGAGGAATGATCCGAAATATATTGAAGAGGAGAAGAAAAGAGAAAGAAAAGGACTAAGCAATCTTAGGAAAGATTCCTATTTTCCCTGATCTTCTTTCTCATCCTATTCCTTGAAAAGATCAAAATCGATTTTCCGTTTTCTCGTTGAGGTAATAGGAACTTCTTATTTCTTCGATCTCTTTCGTAAAATATCAAGTCTTCCGCACGTTCTACTGAGAACCTTTCTACAAAAAACCTTTCGAGTTCATGAAGAAAGGCGGACGAGTGGAAGAGGCGATTTCGCCCCATTGAGCAGATGGGACCTATCTAGCAAACTTATGAAAAAGGCTCGTTCCAAATAAAGAGGTAGAAAGTGTTATTTCCGGCTTGGACCATAGAAACTTAAACTCTATATCCTACATCCGCATATTCGCACTATCATAGTTCGAACTTTGATAGGAATGATTCGCAGAATTTATTATTAGGAAAATGAACAAATATTGAGTAATGTGTATTACGCAGGACAATCCATTTCTTAGTCGTTCTTCCTTCGGAGGAACATATATGATAGATGGATCAATTGATCCAATTCTTTGATAATACGTATCAGAAGCGGAGGAGTGATGGTTCATCGCTTTACTAGAAGGCATTGGAGTAGACGAGAGAATCGTGAAATTGATACAAATCTACCAATTCATATAGGAGTCAATCTCGAAAAGAGATTTCAATAATACCTTACCCTTTCTTGAACTCGAAGAAGGGTAAGGTATTATTAAGTTTTCACTTTCGCATGTGTAGTATTCCTCATATATGTTCAGTTCATTTCATTACTATAGGGATGACCCTAATCCAGAATATGAACCGTAGAAAAAGATACCCATTAAACCAATCACAAGAGTACCAGTTACAGTACTTATCAGCCAAAGAGGGATCCTTCCAGTGGTATCGGCCATTTCTCTTACTCCCTTTCACATTGAATTGAGTGGTCATGCCCAAGACATAAACAGTCATAGAGAATTATGAGTATTAGATCTCTCCGGACAAGGTAGGGAGATTCTCATTGCTTCTAATTGAAAGAGTAATTAGAGAATAAAACGGCAAGTACAAAAATGAGTAACAACCCCCAGTAGAGGCTGGTACGATTCAATTCAACATTCTGTTCGTTCGGGTTTGATTGTGTCATAGTTCCGTTATTTAGATCAAGTTTATCGTTGGATGAACTGCATTGCTGATATTGATCCCAAGAAAGAAACTGTAGGTACAGCTAGTCCGTGAACGGCCAACCATCTAACTGTAAAAATTGGATAGGTTCTATCTATAGTCATCAGTACCTCCTAAAAAGATCTAGTAAATTCGTCGAGTTGTTCTAACGGATCGAAACGGCCAGTTATTAATGGAACCTCCTGTCGGCTATCTGTGAAATACTCGTTCGGCCGAGGGCTCCCGAACACATCATAAGCCAAACCTGTGCTGACAAATAACCAACCTGCAATGAATAGGGAAGGTATAGTAATGCTATGGATAACCCAGTATCGAATACTGGTAATAATGTCAGCAAAGGAGCGTTCTCCCGTATTCCCAGACATGCTTAGCTCCGTATATTCTTGTACAGTCAAGGGGGAATTGATCCCATAAAAGATAGAGATCAGGAAATGGGAAACTACTGATATCTTCTCCAATCATTGTTGGATTGTCAATTTTATACCAAGAGTATATTTGAAGTATACTGGACCAGTATAGCTAGCCTTCTTCTGACACAGCAATACAATTTGAATGAAGATCAAGAAGTAACGAGATAGACTCATTAAGTAACGAGATAGACTCATTCCATCCCGTTCCTCTCAGTTATTCCAGCTCTGTTTGGTCGACTCAATCAATCTTTTTTCTATTTCATTTCTCCCTACTGGGCAAAAAGGAGAGAATCTCGTATGTATCAGGATAGATCCGGACGCAGAGAACTCCATATCAATATTGGAACAACCGGGCACGTAGATCATAAGGAAACCCTTTTAACAGTAACTGCTGTCACGGCTTTAGCTGCTATAGGCAGACGTATAGCTAAGATAAGATTGATGTCGCTCCAAAATGAAGAGCAAGGGGCACGACTATAAATACAACTCATTCGGAATAGGATACTTTCTACTTCTCTTTCCCATTCCGACATTATGTCCGTGTAGATTATCCTAGTCATTCGGATTGCATAAAAAGCGGATCATCGGTGCTACACAAATGTATGGTGCTCTTCCGATAGTCTTGGGAGCAAGTGGAGTTATGCCATAAATTCGAGAGCTTATTAACATAGTACTTCAGCTGAACTTACTCATCCCGTAGTATTACCGGATAAAGAGAACCAAGTGGAGGGTGAAATCTTATTGAACTTGATCGAATTGATAGGTATGTGAAATTCCGAGCTATTCCTACTTCCTGGGAGATGGAATTCCCGCAGTACTGGGTTCTGCATTACTGGTTTTAATCATTCATATTGAAAAACCCGATTTATCCAGAGATGCGGATGAGTGAATTGATGAGATCTAGGAATGAATGGATGAAGTGGATATTCATATTTCTACATCTAAACGTGAAATTGAGAAAACTTTTTATACGGCTGCAGAAGAGGTTTTTTCTGTTCCAATCTTTGGAACTATAGCTACCGGTCGTGTAGTAGGAGGAACTATTCGAACGGGAGGAACAGTAGAAATAGTTGGATCGAGAGAGACTCGTGGTACAACTATCATAGGTTCGAAGATCTCCGAAAAGACTCTCGACCAAATATTTGCTGGAGATACTGTAGAAATTTGCATTTCGTAATATGCAGGAACAGGATGTGGAACGTGGAATGGTAATTGCTGGGCATGGGACCTGAAATCTTATGCTTGATTTGGAGCACAAGTTCATATCTTTTGGGAAGGAGGGGGTGGATGGCATCTCCGCTTTCGGATATCGTCTTCACTTCAATTTTCCATTCGTACTACTGAAGTAACGGGTACGATCGAGGCATTACCTGGTTTCTATGGTGGAGAAATAGGAGGGATAATGCCAGGTTATCCAATCGGAATGATTGTCGAACTCGTCTACCCCACAGCTATTCAAAGAAAATTCTGTCCCACAATTCGTGGAGGAGGTCACACAGTTGGTATTGGTGTTATTTATGGGTTGCTCGATGAATTTGGGTATTTTCAATTCATTCTCTGAGATAATGAATCGATTTTTATCCTATATTCCCTCTCATCCATGTTCGTTCATAACATTCATAGTGACTTATCAATATAGAATTACGAATTGGTACCAATTTGGACAATTTCTTTTTTTTATTCCCGTCCTATTCCAGGTTACAAAAATGAAAACTTAGGTAATTGCCTCATAAAGATATGTATCGAACGTATTCCATTAAGTATTTTCACGCCTACTATAACTAGTTATTTCGGTTTTCTATTGGCTTCTTTCATTTCAACCTTAGCCTTATTTATTGGTTTGAGCAGGATACGACTTATTCAAAAATGAAGAAAAAGTAATAAAAAGGAAAACCTTTCGGTTCGTTTTAGATTCCGATGATTTTGTTATTTCTCTCAATGCCAATTCAGAATCATTGGAATTCATAGCGAATTTGGGGTACTATCCGGTGTAGATATCAACTCTATTTATTCCTTTGAATTGAAATGATTGAAGCTTTGCCATCCGGAATTGTGTTAGGTCTAATTCCTATCACTTTGGCCGGATTATTCGTAACTGCGTATTTACAATACCGACGTGGTGATCAATTGGATATTTGATTGAGGAACATCCTTCTTCATTGACCTCCTACTTATTCTGGGAGGTCGGATTCCATCAATCGTTCCAGTTGGAGTTATTGATGATCCATCAATCCAATTTGATCCAATAGGAACAGAATCACGCTCTGTAGGATTTGAACCTACGACATCAGGTTTTGGAGACCTACGTTCTACCGAACTGAACTAAGAGCGCTTTTTTAGAAAAAGATTCAAAGAGAAATAGAAACAGGTCTCTCGTATTCCTAAAATTTTGCATGTGGTATTATTCAATAACTAAGAGTTGATGCTCTATTCGAATCGATCTCAATTGATCTATCGTTCTTCTCTAATTATTTCCTTCTATAGGGAAGGAAATAGGTAGGGATGACAGGATTTGAACCCGCGACATTTTGTACCCAAAACAAACGCGCTACCAAACTGCGCTACATCCCTTTTTCTTATTGGATAATGTTATTTTATATGATTCGAATTTCGTTTCCCACATTTCTCTACTTTCATTCTTCTTCGGTATTGTAAATAGACTATGTACAAATCAAATCTATCATCTAGAAGGATGACTATTCATTCGCAATATTTGGTGATGGAACATCTTTTTTCTATTCCATAAATAGGAGCATCTCATATCCCGGATCATTGTACATATCTCTTTCAGTTCCGAGTTCCCCGTACAAGTACAAATGATTCATAACTGCAGATGTAGTTAACTATATCATACACGTACCCTAATCGATAAGGAGAACTTACAATGCGAGATATAAAGATATATCTTTCCGTGGCACCTGTGCTAGCTACTTTATGGTTCGGGTCTTTAGCCGGTCTATTGATAGAGATCAATCGTTTTTTCCCGGATGCTCTGGCTTCTCCCTTCTCCTCATTCTAGTTATCCTCCGAAGGGATAAGCAAAATTATGCCAGATCACTTCTTCTCTTTTCTTCTTGAGAAAATCAAATAAGTGAATCCAGCTCCAAAGAGATCAGAGTTATAGAGTGGAACGGGGGTGAAATAGGAATCTAGGTCTAAAAACCCCTTCTGTAAATATCGTAAATACTACTGAAAACTTCGAATTCAATATTTTCTTATTAATGATCTCGTTACGGAAAAAAAGTAATAAAATATTTTCTCAAATATTTTCTCATTGAATCTCCGGCTATAAAATTCCATCCCTTTCTCTTTCTTCTCTTTTTCCGGATAAAAAAGCGAAGTAGACCCAATATCCAGAGTCAGTTTATGGCCAAGGGTGGAGATGTAAGAGTAACAATTACCTCGGAATGTACTAGTTGTAACCAGGATAGCGTTGATAAAAAATTCCCGGGTGTTTCTAGATATACTACTAGAAAAAATCGCCGCAATACACCTATTCGATCGGAATTGAAGAAATTTTGTCCCTATTGCTACAAGCATACCATTCACGGAGAGATAAAGAAATAGATTAAACATACTACTCACAGGGATAGGAATCAATCACAGATATCGAAATAAATAGTATTTTACGAGGATCTGGAATGAAATGGTATTTTAGGAATATTTGGAATAAATAGTATTTGAAAGGTCTATGAAACAAACTATGAATCAATCTAAGCGATCTTTTCGTAGACATTTGCCACCGATTAGATCGGGGGATCAGATCGATCATAAAAATATGAGCTTAATTAGTCGATTCGTTAGCGAACAGGGAAAAATATTATCCAGGCGAGTGAATAGATTGACCTCGAAACAACAACGCCTAATGACTATTGCTATTAAACGAGCTCGTATTCTATCTTCGTTACCTTTTCTTAATAATGACAACCAATTCGATCCCTAGGAACGAACCTACTCCTTGATCGAATCGGAGCTAGAATATCTCTTTGATCAAAATGAAGATCTCAATTAGATTGTCAAAAAAAAATTGAAAGAATTGAATTCTCGAAAAGGATCTGTTCATTTCCGGTATTTCTTAATTTTTCAATGTCTCTACCTTCCCGGAGGAAATTCTCCGGGAGATTCTGCTCCACCTATTTCATTATTCGATAATCTTGTTCAAGATCGTGGAGAAGCAATTACTATCTAATATAGCTATTTGTGCAAGTATTTTACGATTCGGAAGCAAACGTCTCCTGCATAAATATAGGATGAATCTGTTATAAGAGACTCCATTATCACGGGCTGATGCATTGATACGAGTAATCCACAAACAACGAAGACTTCTCTTTCGCTTACCTCTATCACGGTGAGCGGAAACTAAAGCTCTAATTTTTTGTTGGTTAGCAGTTCGAAAAAGTTTCGAATGAGCCCCTCGGTAACCGGATGCAAATGCAAGAATATTTTTCCGACGTTTCCGAGCTATATATCCACGTCTAACTCTGGTCATTCAAGTTTACTCTCATGAATCACTAATCTATTTTCTATTAGTCATTCCTTCATTTGGTTCATTGAGATCAAACTAATTATTCTGATGTATGAAATCAAGATTCCGATGGCTTCTGCTACTGTAACCTTCCCAACCATAATTCTTTTTGGTCGGACACCTTCTCGGTAAGCGAGGGATGGGACCTCGCACTAATCAAAATCACGGGTTTCATCGTTTCTATGGTTCTTCCTCTAACGGTGAGGTCCTCCCTATACGCCGGAGCCTTTTTATTGATTCAATTCTTTCTTAAATACGAGATGAGGATGTTATTGGTAACTTGTATGGTTTGCCATCTCTAGCTCTACCCCAAATTCTCAAGTAATAAGTCCTCCCACTATAAGATTTCTCCATACAGTGACGACATGTAATTATGGGGGTTGGCTAGGTAGCTGACCTTGTCGGTCCGTTCCTGCGGCAATATGAGCATAATATTGATGCTTCTTCAATTTGCATTATTTTCCTCGCTCAATGGATTGATGACCGTTTGCTACCAATGAGGAATTGCTTTTCACCCCACATCAAGGTGATTGGATTTGCACCAACGGAAACCATAAATTTCATCCCCAATAGGGGTAGATGATAGATCTGTACTTCGTTGCAGTAGGAGAGTCATTATGCTACAAGAATCTCTCAGTCTTTTGAAGCTTCTGATCCGAACGAGTCGCACATACACCCTAGTACAGACTCCTCTACGCTGAGGACATCCTCGAAGAGCGGGAGATTTTGTCCCATTTTCTATTGGCTGTCTCGCATTTCTAATAAGTTGTTGAATAGTTGGCATTCTGGATCATATGCGAAATTGACTGGTTCAGATTAATCCTAACCATATCGGGTCATCATGAAATGAATCACTTATATCTTCTCTTTCCCCTGGTAAGGGAAAGAAAAGATCAAATTACAGTTCATTGTCAAAATCAATTCACAAGAGATCTTCAGTATTATCTACCGCTACGAGATCAACAATGCCATAGGCTTGGGCTTCTGCCGCTGACATAAAAATATCTCTTTCCATGTCCTCGGAAATGACCCATAAAGGTTTGCCTGTTCTTTGTACATAAACATTCGTAATGCTATCGCGAAGTTTCAATACCTCTTCTGCTTCCATGATACATTCTCCTGCTTGTCCGTCATAATAAGAACTAGCAGGTTGGTGGATCATAACCCTAATAATAGATGATCATTTCCTTGATTTTGGGAAATTTTGAAATGGAAAAGAAAAAAGGAAAATCAAATGAATCAACCGTACAGGCATTTTTTGTGCATACGGCTCCATAATAGATCGAATTCCATTTCGAGTCGGACTGAGAGAAATACAAATGTATCAGACCCGAATATTTGGATGATCTATCTACCATCTCTTCTCCCGGAAGAATCAAAATACTACGATGGTCCCGTTGCTTCATAGATCTCTCTTTCGATTTAGCAATCCCAAAGTTTTCTTCTGATAGCACATGATCAGAATTAGATCTTTTCTATCAATATTTGATGGAGGATCTTGATGTGAGAATAAAAAGGTTTATGACGCTAAAATAGACCTACGATACATAAGATCGAATTGATCGGAAAATTGGTAATCAATTTCGTCTTGTTCTACTATCTCGATACGTAATTCGATTCTGAAAGAACAGAAAAATGATGTTTGTATCGAGCTCGAAGTGCCATGCTATTATTACCTTTTCTTCGGCGAAGGCATAGTCTTTTTACATCGTTTCCTCTTCAATAAAAACTCATTGGCGCTAAGCGTGAGGTAATGCTATACGTTTAGTAATTTCCCCTCCAGTTGAGACAGAAGATCCCATCGAAGCAGCTAACCCCATGCATATTGTATGCACATCTGGTACTACAAATTGCATAGCATCATAAAGAGAGATTCCCGGTATTACTGTTCCACCGGGAGAATTAATATATGTATATATATCTTTATTCTCATCTTCTCCATTCGGATACATCATGATACCAATGAGTTGATTCGCGATCTCGTCATCGACCTGCTGACCCAGAAAAAGTAATCTCTCCCGATGAAGTCGGTTGATTAGGATAGTGAAATAGTCATTCTTCCTTGAGAACCGTACACGCACTTTGAAATGCATACGGCTCAAGCGATTGCGAAAAGTTAGAAATGTATTGATTTCAGACCCATTTCCTTTTTTGCGGTGGAATTGGATCTTAAAAAGTTTCCATATTCGAAGAGCTCTTTTTTTTTTTCATAACCATTAGTTCAAGTTCGTCTTCTCCCTAAGAATATCCTTTAAGAATATCCTTAGCGAAACTTTTTGAACTATCTTTGAATTGATGTACCGTTTTATTGAAATCCAATCGTTCTGGTCACAGCGGAATTTTCTTGTTCTCAAATAGGCTGTTTGAAACATCTTTAGGTTTATGCTCTACTCCGGGAAAGCATCTGCCCGAGTTTTATTTGTACATATAGGACAAGTAATCTTACTGTCATTTCTTTCCTTTCGATCCACTCTATGATCTCTGTCAGATATTTTGCATATATCATTCCATTTATTGATAGTTCCAAATCACTCATCAATATGGATTCTAGGTAGAAATTGTACATATATCGCCAATTCGGGTATTTTTTTTTTTTTTTTTTTTTTTTAACGGAGCCTTAATACTTCGTTGGTCCGAGCTAACCATAGATTCTTATGATTGATCATCTTTTTTTCTTCTAAATGATCGAATCGCACTTCACGCTATAGATTCTTGATAGTTGGATCAATATCGGATGAAGCAGTAAATATCTCGATCGGGGGAGATAACGGGGAAATTCCGTATAACCTAATATGTCCGACAAGCCGCACTATACGTCGACCCAAACTGCATCTTCCTCTCCAGGGATCCGAAAAGGAACTTTTGGAACACCAATGGGCATTTCTTTCAATAGAATGGAGTGAAGCACTATACTCTAATATGAGAACATAAAGTATAAGAAGAGATAGACTTCTAGGACATGTTCATGACATGAGAATTATATCACATTAAGCCCATCAATTTCGAAGTAAATATTGTTCATGGAATAACGAAAGGATCAGAGAAATAGAGTGTTGTTGTTTTTGTTTTTTTTCTTCTTTCGCAGGTTGTTCGAAGAATGAACAAGCATTTATGTGCCCGATCGATATAAATGGGACCAATCTCCACATTGTGTATTGGTACATATAAATGATAAAATATCTCCGGCTATCTCTGCTATTATGAACAAAATTGCTCCGAAACTTTTCCATCATTAGCAATGACCTCAAAATATGTTCAACTTTGAGATGATCCCGTGAAGGTTTAGCTTCATAGCACGGTCTCCTTTAATGCGAGAAAGTTACATAGTGTCTACTTCTCTCTAATAAAGGGGTATTTCCATGGGTTTACCTTGGTATCGTGTCCATACCGTCGTATTGAATGATCCTGGCCGGTTACTCTCTGTACATATAATGCATACAGCTCTAGTTTCTGGTTGGGCCGGTTCAATGGCTTTGTACGAATTAGCAGTCTTTGATCCATCCGATCCTGTTCTTGATCCAATGTGGAGACAAAGTATGTTCGTTATACCTTTTATGACTCGTTTAGGAATAAAGGATTCGTGGGGTGGGTGGAGTATCACTGGAGAAACTGTAACCAATCCAGGTATTTGGAGTTATGAAGGTGTGGCCGGGGCACATATCGTGTTTTCTGGCTTGTGCTTTTTGGCAGCTATCTGGCATTGGGTATATTGGGATCTAGACATATTCTGCGATGAACGTACGGGAAAACCTTCTCCAGATTTGCCCAAGATCTTTGGAATTCATTTATTCCTATCAGGAGTAGCTTGTTTCGGATTCGGAGCATTTCATGTAACGGGTTTGTATGGTCCTGGAATATGGGTGTCTGATCCTTATGGACTAACTGGGAAAATACAACCTGTAAATCCAGCGTGGGGAGCTGAGGGTTTCGATCCTTTCGTTCCAGGAGGAATAGCTTCTCATCATATTGCAGCAGGTATATTGGGTATATTAGCAGGTCCATTCCATCTTAGTGTTCGTCCTCCCCAACGTTTATACAAAGGATTACGTATGGGCAATATTGAAACTGTCTTATCCAGCAGTATCGCCGCTGTGTTTTTTGCAGCTTTCATTGTCGCTGGAACCATGTGGTATGGCTCCGCAACTACCCCGGTCGAATTATTTGGTCCTACTCGTTACCAGTGGGATCAGGGATACTTCCAACAAGAAATAGATCGACGGGTTCGTGCCGGTCTGGCTGAAAATCGAAGTTTATCGGAAGCTTGGTCCAAAATTCCCGAGAAACTCGCTTTTTATGACTACATTGGTAATAATCCAGCTAAAGGGGGGTTATTCAGAGCGGGTGCGATGGACAATGGAGATGGAATAGCTGTTGGTCGGTTAGGACACCCTATCTTTAAAGATAAAGAAGGACACGAGCTTTTTGTACGTCGTATGCCTACCTTTTTTGAAACATTTCCAGTAGTTCTGGTAGATGAAGAAGGAATTGTGAAAGCCGATGTTCCTTTCAGGAGAGCAGAATCGAAGTATAGTGTTGAACAAGTAGGCGTAACTGTTGAGTTCTATGGGGGTGAACTTGATGGGGTTAGTTTTGGTGATCCCGCCACAGTGAAAAAATATGCTAGACGTGCTCAATTAGGGGAAATTTTTGAATTAGATCGTGCTACTTTGAAATCAGATGGTGTTTTCCGCAGTAGTCCAAGGGGTTGGTTTACTTTTGGACATGCTACATTTGCTCTTCTTTTCTTTTCCGGACACATTTGGCATGGTGCTAGAACCTTGTTCAGAGATGTTTTTGCTGGTATCGACCCGGATTTAGATGCCCAAGTCGAATTTGGAGCATTCCAAAAACTGGGAGATCCAACTACTAAAAGACAAGTGGTATGATATGGCATTGTTCCAATCTCGAATATTGAGAGATTCCACTTCGGTGGAATATTCATTCTCAGAGAGATTCGAAATATTTTTATTCCTTCTTCTCCTCCGGGAAACCATCTTAATTAGTACGGAAGCTATCTCCATAATTGTAAACTACGACCGAATCTATGGAAGCATTGGTTTATACATTCCTGTTGGTATCGACCTTAGGGATAATATTTTTCGCTATTTTCTTCCGAGACCCACCTAAAGTTCCGAATGAAGGGAGGAAATAATTCTCCCTTTCCGGACTCCCACTTCTTTCATCGAAAGAATGACCTTCCCCATATGGGAAGGTCATTCTTTCAACTAGTCTTCGTGTTCCTCGAAAGGATCCCTAAGTTGTTCGGAGGGTTGTCCAAAGGCGGTATACAGAGCGTAACCAGTAAAGCTCACAAGTGAACGAGATATGGAGATGGCGACTAAGGTTGCAGTTTCCATTGCTAGGTAATCCCAAGATCATCGTATATCTACAACATAATAGTATACAAAGTTAGCAGATCTCAACCAATGTAATAAGTTTTATGGCTACACAGACCATTGATGATACTTCCGGATCCGGGCCAAGACGAACTGTTATAGGAAATTTATTAAAACCACTTAATTCAGAATATGGTAAAGTAGCTCCTGGATGGGGAACTACTCCTTTTATGGGTGTTGCAATGGCTCTATTTGCAGTATTCTTATCTATTATCCCGGAGATTTATAATTCTTCCGTTTTATTAGATGGAATTCCCGTGAGTTGGGTCTAGAATAACTAAAAGATCCGCCCGGATTCCCAGCTCTTAAAAAAAAAAGGATTGAGGGATCCAAATAGAACTATTTAATAGTTCCAGTTTCTAGATCATTTCGTTCCGGTAGTTCGATCGTGTAATTATTTCCTCCAAGGATTTTTGGAATATGGGTGTGCGACTTGCTAAAATCGATCTATATTTCTAGTACAGAAGACCGGTCCGTCATCTTCATAAAGATGGTCTTACCTTGTTGGATATTAATTGAATAATTAGTATCTAGAGCACGAGGTATATGAGATATATTCAGGAAGATTCAAACTATGGTTTGTACCTGCTACTTAGACCTCGTCACCAGGCGCCCAATAATTTGGAAGAGGTCTTCCTGATCAGAAATTGGATGATCTCTCTCCATAATTTTACTGACTTTGATTGAAGAATGAGATACTATCTCATTTCTCTTAGTTAGCATATTCGCCGAATGAGTGATAATCGAAGGGTTATTACCCAGAGGACCTTTTGGGGTTTTGAGGAAATCATCGGGGTATAATCGAAAATAAATCTGAGGTTTAGATTGATCCATCTATTAAGATTTCGACAAGATAATTCCTACCGATTGTTTATACTAGTTCTTCTCCAGGAAATTGATATCACAAATAGGGTAAAAGATCGTTCAAAAGGCCTATAGTGATCTATTTGACATAAAGATGAGCCGACTTGAAATTTTGGCACTGTAAGGTCTTTTTATTGTGAGAGATGTCGGATCATTCCGAATTTTCTTCATTTAGATCCCCAGGGAACGAGCTATCAAGTATCTCGATAGTTTCTAATTGATATATTAGTTCCGATAAATATTTGGGTGTTCTTGCTTAAGCCGTACGAAGGGAAATTATCATGTACGGTTTTCGGAGGGGGAATTTCAAATTACCTATCTCGATAAAGTATACGATTGGTTCGAAGAGCGTCTCGAGATTCAGGCGATTGCGGATGATATAACTAGTAAATATGTTCCTCCTCATGTCAATCTATTTTATTGTCTGGGGGGAGTCACACTGACCTGTTTTTTGGTACAAGTAGCTACTGGTTTTGCTATGACTTTTTACTATCGTCCGACCGTTACAGAAGCTTTCGCCTCTGTTCAATACATAATGATCGAAGTAAACTTTGGTTGGCTAATTCGATCAGTCCATCGATGGTCGGCAAGTATGATGGTTCTAATGATGATCCTGCACGTATTCCGTGTTTATCTCACAGGTGGGTTTAAAAAACCTCGTGAATTAACTTGGGTTACAGGTGTCATTCTGGCTGTACTGACCGTATCTTTCGGTGTAACTGGTTATTCCTTGCCCTGGGATCAAATTGGTTATTGGGCAGTAAAAATTGTGACCGGTGTGCCTGAGGCTATTCCTGTGATAGGATCTCCTTTGGTAGAGTTATTGCGCGGAAGTATTAGTGTGGGTCAATCCACCTTGACTCGTTTTTATAGTTTACACACTTTCGTATTACCCCTTCTTACTGCTGTATTTATGTTAATGCACTTCCTAATGATCCGTAAGCAAGGTATTCCAGGTCCTTTATAGAGGGGAAAGATATATTTTGAATAAGTATTCCTAAAATTTCGTTTTTAGCAACGACAGTAATATCTCATTGCCGTGAATACTTCTTATTGCAAATAAGATAACATGTTCCTCGGTATTTTTTTTTTTTTTTTTTTTTTTTTCAATTCTGAAGTATTATTCATCCGATACAAATAGTTGAAGTAAATCCTTATACGGAGAAGATGGATTATGGGAGTGTGTGACTTGAACTACTGATTGGATCGGGCCGTGCAGATAGATTCTTCAATCTGCCACATCAAAATTCATAATGAAATGTGTCTCTGTCCCAATTTCCCCTATCATAAATAGGAAGTTCAGAACCTGGGCACAAAGGTATCGGTCGGTTCGTTTCGAGAGAATTCTTTCTATGATCGAATCCTAATTAGGAAGGGCTCCGTGAGATCCAGTAGAATGAAGTAATAATGTGACATAATCAATAATTGGATCATATTACTTTTCCTTCTTTTCTTTATAGTATGAAAATGCATCCATTTCCCTTGCATTCATTCCAATAAGGAATACTATCGGAGTAATAGAAGGGATCTGAGGAAGAGGAAAGGCCGGATCAGTAACAAGTCAATACCTCGTATGTTAAAAAACTTTGGAGGTTTCTTCGTGAGCATAAACATGAATTACAAGGAATAAGATGGTCCAAAAGGCATATCGATCATGATCGAATTTGTAGGCTTACTTGGGTACTGAGCATTTAACCGGAAGAATCAAATTACCCAATAATGGATTCTTTTCTTAGAGATATTCTTAGTTCCTACTACCATGATATGTCCCTCATTGCAGAAATTCATATATATGTGGGATTTTTCCAGTTATTGCTCGAGCCGGATGATGAAAAATTAGCATGTCCGGATCTTTTGGGGGATAGATCCATAAAGATTTACTTATCCCAATAACGAAGAAACCTGACTTAAATGATCCTGTATTAAGAGCTAAATTAGCTAAGGGTATGGGACATAATTCTTATGGAGAACCTGCTTGGCCTAACGATCTTTTATATATTTTTCCAGTAGTAATTTCAGGTACTATTGCATGTACCATAGGTTTAGCGGTTCTAGAACCATCAATGATTGGTGAACCAGCAGATCCATTTGCAACTCCTTCGGAAATATCGCCCGAATGGTATTTTTTCCCCGTATTCCAAATACTTCGTACAGTACCTAATAAATTATTGGGTGTCCTTCTAATGGCCTCAGTACCCGCGGGATTATTGACGGTACCTTTTTCGGAGAATGTTAATCAATTTCAAAATCCATTTCGTCGTCCAGTAGCCACAATAGTATTCTTAATCGGTACTGCAGTAGCCCTTTGGTTAGGTATTGGAGCAGCGTTACCTATCGATGAATCTTTAACTTTAGGTCTTTTCCAAATTGATTTCACTGTCAAATATCGAAAGATTTCAATCTTTCGTTTATATATCTAGGGAGTAGTTGTTTCAAGACAAATTCTCCCTAGATATATCCATCTCGTCACAGATCTCTTTTGAATATTCCATGAAAGAGAGGTTATGTTAAATATTTCAGATGGAGTTATTATCATAACTTCTCGAAAAAATTCGAGGAAGGGGAATAAATGGAAGAAAGAGATGGAACTATTTAATGAAACTGAAACTTCTTCTTGGGTAGATCAATTGCAAAACGTTTCTGTAGAACTTCCAATATTTGTTCGACAGATTGATTCCCAAAGTTTTCGATTCTCGTTGGATCGTCTCGACTGTAATTCAAGAGGTCCGATAATGTATGTATATTGACCCTTTTGAGGCAGTTATAGACCCTGGGAGGTAATTCTGATTGGTCGATAAAGATATGTTTGAATGCAATTTCTTCCTCCATTTTCTCTGTATCAGTCGATATATGGGAAAAGGGGAAGAGAGACATATTATACCCATTCCAATTGTCTATTCCATCGATGTTCTGTTCCTCTGCACGCATAAAAGGAATGAATAAGTCAATCAAATTTCGGGAAGCTTCGTAAAGTGCTTCTCCAGGAGCTAAACTTCCATTCGTCCATATTTCGGAAAAAAGTATTTCTTGCATCTCATTCCCGTTCCCATAGGAATGAATACTATAATTTGCGTTTCGAACAGGCATAGATACAGCATCTGTAGAAAAAATCCCATCCCGAGAATTATTCGGACTCTGTATACGATATCCACGATCTTTTCCGATCTGTGATCTTATATCTGAAGTAATTGATTCTTTAAGGCTAGCTATATGTTGTGTAGTATCAATTATTCTCACAGAAGGTGGTAATATGATATCTTGAGCGGTTACATCTCTGGGTCCAACGCTATAGATAGATGCTTCTCTAATTCCGTACGGATCACTTTGAAGTACAATTCCTCTCAGATTGATTGAAATATCATGTACTGATTCTTCAATCCCCATTATCGCAGAATATTCATGCGTCATATTCTCAAATTTCGCATGTGTGATACATGTTCCTTCTACTTCCCCAAGTAAAGCTCTTCGCATCGCGATGCCTATTGTATTAGCTTGACCTTTCTGAAGCGGAGATAGAGCGAAGCGACCATAATGAAGACGCTTACCGTTTACTCTGGATTCAATGCATTTCCACCGTAGTGTCTGAATGGAGACTGATATTTCATCCCGAATCATACTAAGATTATTTAATTAGATCATTCGATCATTTATTTCTCTTGGAATTTCATTAGATTCTTACACACGTCTCTTTTTGGGAGGTCTACATCCATTATGCGGCATAGGGGTTACATCACGTACAAAACTGAGTAGTATACCACTTCTACGAATGGCTCGTAATGCTGTATCTCTCCCCGGACCAGGACCACTTATCATAACTTCTGCTCGTTCCATACCCTGATCCATTAACGTACGAATAGCACTTTCTGCTGCAGTCTGAGCAGCAAATGGTGTACTTCTCTTTGTGCCTTTAAATCCACAGGCACCAGCAGAAGACCAAGAAACCACTTGTCCCCGTACATCTGTAACAGTAACAATGGTATTGTTAAAACTTGCTTGGATATGAATAACTCCTTTGGGTATTCTACGTTCATTTCTACGCGAACCAATTCTTCTTGTAGGTTTTGACATATTCATCATTTTATATCTATTAGTTCAAAAATATATATATATATATTGATTTTCTCTCAAAAGACATTTTTCATTTTGACATTCGGTTTTTTATGTAGGGAAGGATTACCCTTGTCTCTGCTTATGTCTCGGATTGGAACAAATTACCATAACTCGTCCCCGCCTACGAATTAGTCGACACTTTTCACGAATTTTACGAACAGAAGCACGGATTTTCATGTTTGTAGTCCTTCAATTTGAAATTGATATAATTAATTCTATCACATCTTGTTCTCCGAGGGTTTCTTCAACTAAATATCGATCTTTATCAGATGTTCAAAAGGTGATCCAATCATTTGAAGATTTGTTGCGAAGTCGATAAATTATACGTCCTTTGGTTAAATCATAAGGACTTAATTCGACCCTGACTCTATCTCCTGGTAGTATTCGTATATAATTACGTCGAATCCCCCCCGAAATATAAGTTAAAACCTGGCATCCGTTATCTGAACGAACTCGGAACATACCATTGGGAAGTGATTCAGTAACCGAACCTTCCATATCGATCAAATTTTGTTTGTTCATTCGGGGTAATCTCCCTGATAAATTGACTAACGCGAATAAGGATGAATGGTATCATCCAACTGACTTTTCCCTTTCATAGAGATATCCTCCAGAAGAAATAGTTCTAGACAAAATTTAGATAAATTACCATACATAGCGGAATATTTCCCCCCCAATTCCTTTTCGTCGAGCCTCTCGATCCGTCATAATTCCTTGAGAAGTAGAAACAATTACGACCCCCATCCCACCCAAAACTTTAGGAACCTCTTGATAATTAGAATAGATCCTCCGACCAGGTTTACTAGTACGTTCCGAAGTGGTTATATATGTATTTCCCTTCCTTCCTCTATATCTTAGAGTTATAATCAAAAGATATTTTCGACCTTCCCGATGTTCTCTAACATCTTCTATAAAACCTTCTCGTAGAAGGATCCTTCCAATGTTTCTGGTGATATTAGTAGCTGGTACCCGAACTGCTCTTTTTTTTACCATGTCAGCGTTTCTTATAGAAGTAATTAGATTGGCGATAGCATCGTTACCCGTGACGAAATAATTATTAATAATTTCTGGTCTTAATGTAAGAAGCATGTTCGATCTTCTCCGAGGAATATGCCTAAGGTGCAATCTACAAATTGATCCATTTTTTGTACCATTACACGATCTATTAGTATTTATAATACTTCGGGAGCCAATGGAACTATTTTTGTGAAATTAAATTGTCTCAATTCTCGAGCAACTGAACCAAAAACTCGAGTTCCTTTCGGATTTCCTTCCTGATCAATGACAACTGCTGCATTGTCATCGGATCGTATTACCATCCCATTGTCACGTTCAAGTTCTTTACAGGTGCGTACAACTACGGCTCTAACTATTTCTGATTCTTTGAGGGGCATATTTGGTATTGCTTCTTTCACTATAGCAATGATAACGTCCCCAATATGAGCGTATTGGCGATTACTAACTCCTAGAACTCGAATACACATTAGTTTTCGGGCTCCGCTGTTGTCCGCCACATTCAAATAAGTTTGAGGTCGAATCATTTCTCCTCCAAAAAGATTGTTCCCTCGGCGGAGAAAATGAAGAAGAATATTTCTGATCTACGAACTAGGAATCTTCTTCTTGCGTCAGAAATATCTCTTTGGTTCTGTATTTATATAGGCGAAGCAGTAACAAATTGAGTATGTATAGGCATTTTGTATGCAGCTATTCGAATAGCTGCTCTAGCTACAGTCTCTGATACTCCGCCTATTTCATAAAGTATTCGACCTGGCCTGACGACAGATACCCAGTATTCGGTAGATCCTTTCCCCGAACCCATACGTGTTTCTGCAGGTCTCATTGTAATAGGTTTGTCGGGATATATACGTACCCATATCTTTCCGCCACGACGGGCATAGCGAGTAATTGCTCGTCGTCCCGCTTCTATTTGTTCAGATGTAATCCAAGCGGGTTCAAGTGCCTGAAGAGCGAATCTACCAAAACAAATACGATTGCCCCGATGAGATATTCCCTTCATTCTTCCCCTATGTTGTTTACGAAATTTTGTTCTTTTGGGGTTGTAGTCGATAATAGTATTTTGATTCTATCTCTACTTCAGAACCGGACATGAAAGTTTCTTCTCATCCGGCTCCTTGTGAAGAATATATGTCAAATTGGACGATCAATGTGTGTATGATGTGTTATATAGGAACAAGTCTATATCTATACATATATAGAATAGGATAGAATATCTTTTGCGGCACAAATCGATTTTTCGTTTCTATCCGACGAAACTGTCCAATAATCATTTCACAGGCGAATATTGACTCTTTCAGTGTTTGTCCCCATGGGGTTTACTTATACTCCCCCGCTGAAATCAATTCATTCTTGGTTTCTTCCGCCATCCCATCCAATGGATGATTAAGATTCCTATAGGATCTTATGCAGTCACAGGTTCCATCGTTCCCATAGCTCACAAATCGATGCCTAGGTCTTCCCCCTGCAATGGAGCTCCTCATTCCATCCGTTACGGAATCAATTGACTCAGTTTCCATTGACTCGAAGCTCTTTTTTTTTTCATAAACTGAATCTATTCAATCCTGAACGAATCGGGATGATTCTTATGCTTCATCACATTGCTTCTTAGAGGGTGATTTATGAACCATACATCATTGGAAAAGGATTTTATTACTTTTTCTCTCCCTTTTTGATTCTCTCGCACCCCAAAAGCACTTTCTCGCTTCACAAGAGATATAGATTTCATTTGTCCCTTCGTGGAAGAAAGTCTTTGAGCTTGTATAACTATATAATAGATATATTTATCTATAGTTATTAGCTTATTGGATCTTGGCAATATGAAGCAATGAGTTAGTCTCTAGTTTATACCAGAGATCGATCCGTTCTTCTTTCGAATTTTCCATAACTCCGAAAAAAAAAGAAGCACGATCTCAACGAGTCGCACACTAAGCATAGCATTTTTCCAAGATGGTCAATCCAATTTCTATTCGATCTAATAGAATTGATGATTCCCGATCGGACAGATCATGGAATCATTTGCAATTTTTTGATTCTTCCGATACGGGGAGAATGGAAAGGACCAATTATTCCTCATCCCCGAAGATCCAAATTTTGATCCCTAATACTCCATAAATGGTTTTAGCCGGATAATAGCAATGATCAATTCTAGCTCGAATGGTCTGTAGGGGAACCCTACCTCCTCTGGCCCATTCAACACGGGCAATTTCATTTCCGTCGAGACGTCCTGCAATTTGTATTTGAATACCTCTTATATCTGCCTGTTCAGCCAGTTCAATAGCTTTTTTCACTGTTTTTCTGAATGAAACTCTATCCTCTAGTTGTAGGGCAATATATTCCGCAAGAATATTAGGTACTCCATAAGGTTTCGCAACTTTTGCTATAGAAATGTTAAGTTTTCGGTTCGCAGAATTGAGCATATTTCGTACATCGGTTCTTAATTGTTCAATTCCTCGACCCCGATCTTCTATTAACAAGTTAGGAAATCCAATGTGGATTTCGACCTGAATCAAATCGATTTTTCTTCGAATCTCTACACGTGCAATTCCTCCATAATTCGAATAGTTCTTCATATGTCTTCGTACATAATTTTCAATGCAATTACGTATTTCTTCATCCTCTTGGAGATCTTCGGAATAATATTTTTTTTGTGCAAACCAATGGGAACGATGATTTTGGGTTACACCAAGTCTAAAACCAAGTGGATTAATTCTCTGTCCCATACATATCTTCCTTTTTAGGATTCTATTGGCATAATCAGACTATTCGATCTGGATCTTCCTTCCACTGGATCTTTCTTCCAATACAATAGTGATATGACAAGTAGGTTTTTGTATCGGATAACCACGTCCTTGGGCTCGAGGTTGAAATCTTTTAAAACAGCACCCTCATTTACTTCGGCTCTACTGACAAATAAATTGGCTTTGTTCAAACCCATATTGTGATTAGCATTTGCCGCTGCAGAATGAATTAATTGAAATATGGGATAACATGCTCGATAGGGCATGAGTTCCAGTATCATAAGTGCTTGTTCATATGAACGACCACGAATTTGATTAATTACTCTGCGTGCTCTATGAGCAGACATATGCATATGTTTAGCTAAAGCTCGTATCTCTGGACTTGAACTATTTTTCTTCATCGACTTTTACCCCTTCGATGAATGACGAGCACCTCCTAATTAACGACGAGATTTCTTATCGTTTCTCACGTGTCCCCGGAAATTTTGAGTAGGTGCAAATTCCCCCAATTTGTGACCTACCATACGATCTGTTACATAAATAGGTAAATGTTCCTTTCCATTATGAACAGCAATTGTATGGCCAATCATTGCGGGTACAATGGTAGATGCCCGGGACCAGGTTACTATTATCTCCTTTTCATTTTTAATGTTGAGATTTTCAATTTTTTTCGATGAATGGTTAGCTACAAGAGGATTTTTTCTGAGTGAACGTGCCATGACCAATTACCTCTCTTTTTGTTGAAAAAAAAAAAGATAGATTTCTAACTATTCCTACTTACGCCGACGAAGGATTGAAGCATCGCTATATCTATTCTTTTTCCGACTCTTCCCTCCAAGCGCAGTATAGCCCCAGGGGGTCGCGGGTTTTTTTCTACCAATTGGGGTTCTTCCCTCACCACCTCCATGAGGATGGTCTACGGGGTTCATAACTACTCCTCTTACCCTAGGACGTTTACCCAGCCAACGTTTAGATCCAGCTTTACTTAAAGTTCTATTATTCGCATTAACATTACCTACCTGTCCGATTGTTGCTGAGCAGTTCCCAGATATTAAACGAACCTCCCCAGATGGTAATCTCAATGTGGCCGATCGACCTTCTTTTGCGATCAGTTCTGCAGCAGCACCCGCTGCTCTAACTAATTGTCCACCCCTTCCAAGTGTTATTTCTATGTTATGTATAGCCGTGCCTAAAGGCATATCGGTTGAAGTAGACTCTTCTTTCCGATCAATAAGAATCCCTTCCCAAACTGTACAAGCCTCTCTCGGGGCATACAGCTTTCTGGATGTATATGATGAGATCTATATATCGATGATATATTGATGATCCACAGATGAAATCTGGGATGGGGGTATATTTATCCCATTATTCACGTTATGATTCTTTACATCCTAAGTCTCTCTATTCCATCATCTGGCTTATGTTCCTCATGTAGCATTCAGAATGAATGACTTTATCAAATTACGCCAATACCTTCATATGTTTTGGATAACGTAGAAGGCATATTCAACATCTTTTTCTTTTTCTCTCTCTTTCCTTTTTCTTCTTCTTCCCAGTCATCGATTGATTTCTCCCATCCTTTCCCCTCGTCTCTGGGAAATACTACCACCGTTCAGCTCCGAATTTGCCTCTGACCATCAAATCAGATGTGAGTAACTTGTCCTTCTCCTTGAACAAGGGCGCCTCTATCTGGTTTTGTCCATGCTTCAGACAATCTGGTCTTCTCCATATTATAATATCTCCGGAGCCATATAATATTATATGAGGAACTATTGAAATCACTTGCTGCCGTTCCTCCTCAGTTTCCTTTTGAGGGTTTTTTCATAAAAGTACCCAAGTTGCATTAGTGACAGATTAATAGGTTTTGCCGTAAACCCAATCGGTTGCTTCCGATTACGTGAATTAATAATTCAAACCGCACTCAAAGGTGGGGCATTTCCCACTGATATAGGAGCTCTCGGGCCGGAAATAATAGTATCTCCGATTATGACTCCTCTGGGATGCAAAATATATTTCTTCTCACCATCCCCGTAGTGTACGAGACAAAGGTATGCACTTCGATTGGGGTCGTATTCTATGGTTACAATTTTTCCAGATATGTCTTTTTCATCTCGCCTAAAATCAATTCGACGATATAGGCGCTTGTGACCTCCTCCTCTATGTCTTGCGGTAATAATTCCTCTGTCATTACGACCTTTCCCACAATGGTGCTGTCCAGAGGTCAATTTATTCCGTGTATCAGACTGCATTTTTTCATTTGAACCTGATACGGATCTATTACGTGTACCTGGAGTAGAAGTTCTGTATGAGCGGATGGCCATATCCCTAGGTATATTCATATGAATATGAATCTAATAAGTTTCATTCCTTTGGAGGAAGTGGAATAGAATAAACCGTCTGAAGTGTAATAATCATACGTTTATAACGTATTGGATGTCCCATTATTGTATGGACCTATTATTTCCCCTTTTTCCGGAGGTTGATAATTACTCATAGCTATTACTTTGATATTCAATCAAAGTTCAATTCAATTTTTTTTTCCTGTTCTGGCCGATTCCGAATCTACATCAGAAATAGATTGATTCTTTCTCGATAAACGAATACCTCTTTTTGTAAGTACTGGATATTACATTTTGTCCATAGACATTCTTCCTTTCATATTTTTTGTTATTAATTCCCATATTGATCGATATTATAGTTCATTATAACTAATTTAACGGTATAGACATATTATAAATAAATGGGTTGTAATACTGATATGGATTCAATTTGGATACTTATTCCCGTTCGGGGAAAAAGTTCAATAATACATATGCGCAATTTTCGTGCATCCAGCAGGAATTGAACCCGCGAATTCGCCAATTATGAGTTGGGCGCTTTAACCATTCAGCCATGGATGCTGGATGAAGATCGTCGTGAAGAACCAATTTATTCTATAATATGTCTCATTATATAATATGGCCATGAACTCAAATGTGAGTAATAATATGAGTATTAGCGTCAATTGAGTAGTTATAAAACGAATTCCATTCTCTCATATGAATATGGAAATTCATGCCAAGTCTTATCAATAGACATTTTGCAGAGGTATACGCTTGAACAACTTGTTCAAGAGTTGTTTCGAAGTTGGTTATTGATCTTGCAACACTTTTCTTTCTTGTCAGAGGTTGCCAATCAACATCTAAATGTTAGTTTGTTGTCGGGACTCCTATCTTCTTCTTGGAAGGAATGATCGTATATAGAGACTGTTGATTGGTTCTTTTCTTTTTCTTCTAGGGCGGACGTAGCCAAGTGGATCAAGGCAGTGGATTGTGAATCCACCACGCGTGGGTTCAATCCCCGTCGTTCGTCCATAAAAAAAAAAGACTGGATTCAATCCTTTTTTTTAGATTTCGAACAAAAAGTCTTTCTATATATTTATATAGAATCAATCGAATTCTTAGTGATTGACGTGAGCTCTTCTTTATGTCATTATATTGATATGTCATTCTGTTTAGGATCCCCCCAAAATCTAGGAAGATGAGATCTTCTCCGATACTCTATTTCAATAAATAAAATATGGTTTTGTTTCAAATTAGTAGAGAAAAAATAGATATATAGATATATGTACCTATATAAAAAACAAATAAACAAACAAAAAAAAGAATGGAGAAGACCGAAGTCCTTGAATCGATTTAAGGATAGAGATCTATCAGAAACTATTTCACTATTGTAATTCTTCTAAAAAATAAATGGAACGACAAAGAGGGAAATCATGGATATTGAAATTGGAAGAGATACGAAGTTCTCAATATTTCTTCAATTCATGGACCGAATTGAATTTAGTGAGATTATTAACTAAAATATTTTCCCATCGAGAACGCCTTATTAAGCTCTTTGACTTTCAAATTCTCAGTACGTTACTTTTACGCGATCTACGTAGTTCAAAAAGCAATCAATATTTGACAATAAAAGTTGTAGTATTACTTACATTACCAGTCTTTATATATAATGTAAATAAGAAAAGTATGATTGGAAGAAAAAATTGCTATTTGATGAAACCATTTCCTATATCTATCAACTCTATTGAACTTAGAAATGAAACATCAGAAGAATATTTAGAGTCTTTCGATAGAAATTTCTTGATCTTTCCGCATCTTTTTCTGTCGTTCTCAAAAGGAAGAAAGATATATCAAAGTCACTTGATCAATTCGAAAGAAGATGCCTGGGTTCTCTCAAAAAGAAAAGTGTGTGTAATGCCTACATATAATCAAATTGACTCTTGGGGTTCACAATGGTGGAATAATTGGATCAGAGAAGAGATTCTTTCTAGTTGGAAGATCCCCCAGGGATCAATAGCTAAAATTGAGATGTCATTGAAAGAGAAAGATGTAGAATATCCGAAATTTTTTTTTGAATTCTACATTGATGATCTAATCTGCAAAGACTATGATTGGGAATATAATTTCGATCGTGTTTTTATGAAAGAGAAGCATAAAACGATCAACTTGAACTCGAAGCAGCAAGTAAAAATATTAGGTAATAATCTAATTTGTTACCTCATGTCTGCTTTTTGTGAAAAAATTCTATTTGAAGTAGAGGGTCCATTCAAACAGCAAAAATCTGAGTCAACTATTCAATCGGATAATATTGAGCATTTTTCCCATCTTCGATTATCCTATCAAGAAAGATTCAAATGGGGACTACGTTGGTGTAAAAAGAATATGTTTCGTATCTGGAATAGTTGGGGTGAATCCGATCAAATTATTGCAGAATCTTCCATTCTCCTGAAAGATAAAGGGTATCTTTCTTTCCAAAATTATGTTGAATTTTATATATGGCAATTCTACAAAGATTCTTTTGTTAATTGGGAGAAGGATCGGCAGAAATTGAATTTTTCGAAGAACATCTTCAAAGAGCAATTCATTCAGTTGAATGATGTGAACAATGATCATCTTTTGAGCAAGGTACAGAATTTATTGTCGGATAGTCTATACAATTTTTCAAAATCGATTTTCATTGAAGTAAATAATTCTAGCCAATCAAAAAGATCTTATAATCGATTCATAGATCATTTCGACCCCATTAGTGAAAATTCAGAATATGACACAAACACGAACAAAAAGGATGAGATAATCTCAGAGAATCGAAGACCAACCACTCGGGAAACTCCTTCGGAGAAGGATGATAAATGTATCGATTCGAAGATCGATTCGACTCTCAATCTAGTGGAAAATAAGTATTGGGAACCTGAAAAAGATCTTTGCGAATGGATTTTGACAAACGACTCTATAAATAAAACAGAGATTGAGCAACTAAAGGAAGGATCAATTCTTTGGGATCTTTCTTCTCCTATTCAAATAAAACAAACAAAAATCGAATCAGATTTGTCCTCGAAGTGTTTCTCAGAAGATTTTCCAATCTCTTGGACGAAAGAACTATTTACGGAAGATAAAAAGTATATAATAGAGAATTTTTTTCCAAAAGAAAGGAAAGGATTCATCAATAATTTGACAAAATCAATTCGTTATTCTTTTTTTGACATATTGTCAATAGATGAACCGTGTATGGGGTTTAGTGCTACTAAGAAGCTTATTGAAAATTTAAAATTCTTAAAAAAGCAACAGGATGTTTTTTTTGGATATTTCAGGGGATCAGAAAGGAATAGCATAGTTGATCCATGGGAGATAAGAACATATTTACGAAATCCTTTCTCAAATTGTGCTATTTCATCATATCCCGGATGTAATATTCTTTTAAATAATCAGAGGGATAGAAACAAATTCAATTGTATTCTATTTATGAATCGAAGTTCGTCTTGGAATCGATTTTCTTCATTCTGTTATCAAAACAAAGAACAATACATATCACACAACAATTTCCGATTGAAAAAAATAGTTATAGAAAGAACAGATAAATTCATTCTATCAATAACTAAGCCTAATCAGGTTTATGATAATACATTTGCCCCTGATATTGATCATCGCATGAATCGATTCTATGAACTGAACAAGAATAGATTATTGAATCGAATCTTCAACCACAGAGATCAATTGAAGAATCAATCTTTATTGATCCTACTCGATATTACTGATAAAGAGAATGAATATTTCGATCGAATAATCGAAAAAAAATTGACTCAAATCGATTCAAAAAATCGTTTAGGAATAGAAAACCCTCTTAACAATTACAGAACTGAAACTTCAAATTGGTACAAATTGATTCAATATAATATTGATGGGCATTTTGAAAATGCATTAAATCAATTCTATTTCATGAACAGGTCTAGTCGCAATTTAAAGGATCAAATTCGAATCAATTGGATAGAAAATGAAAGTTTGAATAATGTGACGAAAGATACAATTAACCGACATTCATCAAATTGGAGAAAAGGTCAAAAAGAATGGGTTTATCATTCTATTATTCGAACTGATCAATATATAAGTCGAAAATTGAATGTGTACAAATGGTCCAATCAGACCGAATACCTGACAAAATGTTTGAAACATTTCGTTTCTAAACAAAACGATTTTAAAATCGTGTTCGATCCGATTGAATTATTTACTAATAAAGATTCAATTGGTTGGTCTGGAAGTCCCAACAAGAAAGATTCTTCTAAATTCTATTTCCTTCCTGAAAATACTGTGAAGATCTTCATCTCTAAGTTTTCTATTTCCATTTCGAATTTCTATATTTTCATTTCCAAGTTTTTCATTTATAAGTTAAAAAGTCTGAATGATCGACTATTCAATAAGTTGTTAAAATCGATCGGTGTTCGAATCGTTCATTCGGAAATATTAAAACCCATTATTTTGGATGACCATGATCTTTCACAAAGATCGAAATTATTGATCGATGAAAGAACAATAGCACAATTTGCTTTGAATGAGATACCGGTTAATCAAATTCTTATTGACTTCTTTGAGAATGAAAATAATTGCATTAAATTGTTCGAGAACACTGATTTTTCGACGATATCCAACGATCAAGACAACTGGTTTAATCCCGTAAAACTAGCTAATCGAAGCTCATTGAGAGCTTCTTTTTACGAAGCAAATACACTCAAATTTTTGGATTATTCACATCAGCACCGGTCAAATTATGAAAAAAGATTACCTCCTCATATGGGAAGGATTCATATCAAAAAGAAGAATCTTACATATGGACAATTCTTCAATATTTTGCCCATCCACAACAATCTATTTTTTTTGTCCATTAGTGAAATAAGACCTGTTCACTCGGAGAAAGAGACTATTTCACTAATCAAGTCACAAGTATCTAACATATTATTACCTAAATATTTACAACAAAGCGATGACCAAACGTTTGTATTAATCTATGACTTGTACAAATCCTTCAATTTACTAATTCGATTGAATCCATTTGTTCATGACGGAAGAGAGATTTCCTCGATCGAAGATATTTCTACAACGTTTTTAACAAGAGAACAAATAGCCAATTTTGAAACAACTTCTTACCATCCTTTTTTAAATGGATCCGATTTAGGAGAAAACAATTTCGATCAGCACCTTAAAAAGGGTTCCAGTTCAAACATAGGTCTTCTTCAAACTCAATCTTATCAAGATGATTTACTATCCGAAAGATTTCTAAAAAGAAGAGATAAGAACCAGAAAATGCTTCATCGAATTCGAGATCGGTTTGTAAAATATAGTTTCACAGAAAGTTCAAAAAACAGAATTGAAAATAAAGCCATAGATAAGAGAAGCACCCTTCTTAATTTATCTAAAGAGAAACTCAATTTTTTACCATTTTATTCACCGCGTTTCAATGAACGTGTTAAGAAACAAGAGATGTATAGAATTTCTCAAATAGATAGCATTTTATCAAAATGGGATTTGTTTCGAACATATACGCCGTGGTTTTTTACTTCTACATGGTGGAAATATATTGAGAATCTACTTCTAGATACTTTTCCGGAGATATTGCTAAATAGCAGTGATCAATTCATATATATTTTGCATGAGATTATGCATAAATCAAATATCTCGTGGGCACTTTCTCATCAATTATGGGCACTTCTACAATGGAATTTTAGAACGAAGATTTTGGATAAGTTTTTTTCTTCATGGAATCTTTGTTCATTCAATAAAATGATTGATCAAAAGAATAAGTCATCAGTTTCATTCGTATGGGCACATCTGAGATTACTAAATGCTCGGGAGTATGAATATTCGATCATTATTATTTTTTTCGTCCTTGGATATTTCGTTCTTCGATATTCTTTCATCGTTTCCTTAGTCTTTATCGAGTTACAGATACATTTTAAACGCATTAAAGATTTCATGGATCCGTCATACGTGATCGAGTTGCAAAAACTGATGGATCGTCCTTTGCCTGGTCTGCCTTTATCTATGAATATGAGGAACATATCCATCTATTTTCTGAACAAATCAATTTATTATATGAAGAATAGAAAGCTTTATTCACCTATAGGAAAAAAGTTGAACAGATCGTGCTTTAGCATGGATATCTCTGAAAAAGAGAGAGAATTACTAGTTCAGTTTCTAATAACAGAAAAAAACATTTCGAAAATTGGATCGAATTTTACTTACAGTCAGAATTTATTCAATAATGAATTTGGTTATCAAATCACTGAACAGCCGGGACTTATTTACTTACGATATTTAGCCGACACTTATCAAAAAGATCTAATGAATTACGAGTTCGATCAATTTCGTTTAGCAGAAAGATGGGTCTTCCTCGCTTTTTGTCAGAAGATTACCTTTTCACAAATCTTGTGTCGAGCTAAGAGTTTGAACCTCGCATTTCATGGAAAACCTTTCTCACTCCACTTAGGATCATTCCTTTCCAGAGGGATTTTACTGATAGGTTCTATGGTAACCGGACGATCCTATTTGGTCAAAAGCCTAGCAGCAGACTCCTACGTTCCTTTAATAAGAATATCTCTAAAAAAGTTATTGTATGACAAAGGTGAATATTCCAATTTCCTTGATATACGAAGTATGAATGATGTGATGCAAAAAATGCATCAGTTCAATCTTACCTTCGAATTGGCAAAAAGAATGTCTCCTTGCATAATATGGATTCCAAACATTCATGAACTGAATGTCAATCACTTAACTCACTTTTTTCTTAGTTTATTAGTGAACCATCTCTCTAGAGATGATGAGAAATATTCCACTAGAAATATTCTTGTTATTGCTTCGACTCATATTACTAAAAAAGTGGATCCAGCTTCAATAGCTCCAAATCGATTGGATAGATCAATAAATATTCGAATGCTTCCTATCTCACAACGGCAGAAAGAATTTTCTATTCTTTTACGTAGCAAAGGGTTTTACCTAGAAAAAGAGTTGTCCTGTCCTGATGAATTTGGATCTAGAACCGCAGGTTTTAATGCACGAGATCTAGCAGCACTTGCCAATGAAACCTTATCAATTCATATTACCCAAAAGAAATCAGCTATAGACACTGATACAATTAGATTAGCTCTTTATAGACAAACTTGGGGTTTGCAATCTATAGATAATCAGGTTGGGTTCGGTCAAAATTACGAAATACTTCCCTATAAGGTAGGAAAGGCTGTTATACGAAATACGCTTAGGAGGAATTCTTCTATGAATCCTCTATCTATTAAGAATGAATTATGGAAGAAAAGGTTTCATTATTTGTCCGAATGGTATTTAGAACCTTCTACTGCCGGAACAACTATGAAGGAATTGACTGTGCTCCCCCCTATTTTGGATTGCTTGGCCGGATCAGCAGCTCGAGATTCTTGGTTTATATCGGAACAAAATAGAGAGAATTGGGTTCCTCTCGATAGATTCGCTGAGCATGATTTCAACCTAGCTTCTAGTCTTTTAGAAAGTATTCTGGTGGAGTTTCCATGGTTAGGAATATGTCGAGGTAAGTCTGATAAGAATCAAATAACATTTGCTCCTCAGTACAAAACGAGAAATCATCTCAATATGATGCGAAAGGGGTTTTATTCTACGATCAATAAAATGTTTGTATATGAAGAATATGAATTGAACTTTCAACAAGAAACTCCTGACGCAAAAAAAATGGATGAAGAATTAGTCAATAACATAGTTTGGGCTCCTAGAATCTGGCGTCTTAATTTTCTTCGCAGTAATCGATTTGATCGTATAAAAAGACCCAATGAATTGGGATTTTCATATCAGTTCGAATTGTTTCGAGAAGAGCAGATTAGTTATTGTAAAAGGGTTCGAAATAATTTCGAGTATTTCCAAAAAGGGCCACATAAAAAAGGGTTTTATATTCATGGGAGAAATCATTCCAACACAAGACAAAAGAATCTACAACATATACAGTCTCAATTCGAAGATATATCATTACAAGAGCGGTTCGAAATGTTAGGAATATTTCAATTTTCTATACAATATAAAATGCAATATCAATCTTCTAAAAAACCAATGCTTTTTCTAGGAAGACGATTTCTTCGGGATCCCACAGGTTTCTTATTTAAAGATCAGCACCTTGTGTTTTCACGTCGGGAATTTTTTGCAAATGAAGCAATGCTTAAAAGGTTTTATATTACTTACGGTTCAATAAGAAGACGAGAAAAAAATATTTTCTCCAAAAAAAGTATCCAAGGTGCTTTTCGTAGATATAATTCAAAATTCATGACCAATTCAGTCATGAATTCGCGGAAACAATTGCCCCTTGCAGTAAAGGAACATATCGAGGCTTTCGAACGCATTCAAGCAATTGGTATACGATTGAAGCGTATACAGCCATATACTCCTACATTTCTATATCAACGTTGGTTGATTGAAAATCCGCAAAAAAAGGTTGATCGCTTCGAATTGTTGATTCATCGCCAAAGATGGCTTGAAACCAATAGTTCATTATTCAATGAATTTTTTATTTATAATACTCTATCCGATAGTTATCAATATTTATCAAATTTGTTCCTATCTAACAGAATGTTATTGAATCAAATGACAAAGACATTGTTGAGAAATAGATGGCTTTTTCCGAATGAAATTGAACACTTAATTTATACAACGAAATGAAAATTGAACATCTTCTTCTTAGTCGAAACAATCTTTAATCATCGATGAAAGAGCAATGGAATTAAGTAAGACTAAATTGACCGAGTAGCGGGGTTGTGTAAAAAAATGAAAAGTTCTACATCTGTTTCGATTTAAGATACTATTACAAAATGAATTATTAATTGGTCTTGTCATAGATCTTTAATTTGAAGATAGATTCCTTATTACAAGATCTCAACCATGTAAGAATAAGCATAGTAAGGAATATGAGCCAAGTCAATTTTCTCGAACTTAATGAGATATTCTATACTATGCTTACCCCTTATTTATTCAATTTTGGTTCCAGTATTCCTTCTTTCTTCCTACACTTCCTATTCGGAATAAAGGATCCCTCATTTGCTTATGGAGTCGCAGGATCCAACATTGGTATAGTTGTTGAAGTTCGATTGCAATTCACGGATCTTGCAAGACCTTAAGAGGGGTATATAGATTCTTCCCAATCTATGTCCTTAATGAAATAGACCTCCTAATTCTTAAGGAACAAGCTTCATAGATTCCTTAATGGATATAAAAAGAAATAGAAGCATTCACCTGAGACTTGGTCTTTTTCTATTCAATTTCTCCCTATATGTTCCTTTTCGGTTTCCTAATTGTATTTCGTTCCCCATTCTCATTAGTTCTTGTTTATACCATATTTAGGGCTTTAGCTCCATGGAACAAGATGCTACTACTGAAACACGGAACAATTTCAATCTTAGATCGAATTAGTACACTATGTATGAACTGCCTGAACAATAATGATTAAACAACGAACAACCAGAACCTATTACTCACTACATTGAATGATTTCCATTAGGAAAACATCCCACTAAGCGAAGATCCATTGGAATAAGTGAAAAATCCATTCAAAAATGAAAAATACACATGTCCGATGAGATGTTTGTTGTTATCTGCTCCGATAACAAATCATTGTAATAACTAAATAGATAGACGTTTCTCTTCGTCTTAGGTTGATCGATTTTCTCAATCGAAATATCTCCTATATAGATAAGACACATTCCATGGAAGTTGACCATAATGAGCTTAATTGTTCCGAAGATAGTATATCAACAGATCTGATGGCCAGTTCGTCCTATTCAGATATTCACAACCGAAAGGCACTAGATTCTCTTTCAGATATACTTTTGAAGGAGAAGGATGGGGTGCCGCTAGATCACAACAGGCGTCTATTCTCTAATTGACCCGATAGTACAGATTTCGATAACGCCCAGATATGTGCCAAAGTCACTGAATGGGCGAGTCGCCAATCCCCGAAACTCTCTATGGAATGTACTCCATCTGTTGGGTCACGGGGCATTTTAAAAAAGTTTCTATCGATCTACCCGCATTTGTGTGATTCCTGTTGAGGTATCTACTCGGGGGATGGGTGCAGGGCGGACCATTTCGAAATGGGCTCTTCCATCCATTAGAGAAAGAAGATCGCCAAGATCTTGTGATCCACTGTCGAACCTGTTCCAACAGCTCGAACTCAGATCGTATATAGGAAATCGTCGGAATACTTCGTATCAGCAGATATAGAAGAAATCTATCTCAGTCTATTGAGAGAATATCAATTCGATCCGATATTTGTTATTGAATTGCTCATTCAATAAGCATTCTCGATATTATGCCTTGAAGAGGACTCGAACCTCCACGCTCTTTAGCACGAGATTTTGAGTCTCGCGTGTCTACCATTTCACCATCAAGGCATCCCGAAAGTGAATCCTATTCCATGAAATAGGATATCTATATTATGATCATATATCATGATATATGGAATCTCGAATCTATGACAAAGAAATATATGACAAAGATAGAGTATTGGAGAAGATAGAGTATTAGAGTATTTATATCGATCGGTCGTATAGGTCCAAGTCTAATATATCATCAAATTCTTTTGATTTTCATTATCCGGAGGATATTTCATGTACATCAAAAAGATGTACGATCGAACATCTTTCCCTTTTCGATTCAATTTCAATAGAAGCCTAAATAAGTGAATATGGTACCCAAATAACAATATGTCAGAAGCAGGTTCGATCATATGTATGTATATATCTATTCCTAAATGGAATGGAACGACGTAGATATCTATATGTAGATATAGATATCTATCTATTTACATACGTTCGAATGACCTTTTCTCATAATGAAAATGTACATAGCCCTATTATGGGATGAACTTCTAATTGATAGAATGAACTTCTAATTTGATGATCAAGTTGATTTCATAATTAGAAGTTCATCTCATGATCTCAGCCTATTCTCATTTTGGGGATATCGGGACAAATCTACTAATTATTCCAGTTAGTAAGAAGAATCCTTAACTAATAAATAGACCTTAAAATAAGGTATCCTGAGCAATTGCAATAATTGGGTTCATTACTATTCCCAGTATAGTAGATGCTATTACACATACAATCATACTCAATTCGATGGAATTTTTTGATATTAAAGAAGATGGAGATATTCTATAATTTTGCACGTGAGGAGTTATTTCTTCGTTTCGTTCAGTCATTAATAACTTGATTATTTTTAGATAATAGTATATAGAAATAACGCTCATAAAGGGTCCTATCGAAACCAAGAAATAGGAGCCTGCCTGCCACCCACACCAGAATAGATAAAGTTTTCCAAAAAAACCTGCTAATGGAGGAATACCTCCTAGAGATAGTGGACATAAAGCTAAAGAGAAAGCTGAAAAAGGATCTTTCGTATATAATCCTGCATAATCTCGGATGTTATCAGTTCCTGTACGTAGACCAAATAATACAATGCAGGCAAAAGTTCCTAAATTCATGAAAATATAGAGCAGCATATAAGTCATCATGCTTGCATATCCATCATTTGAGTCTCCAGCAATTATTCCAATAATGATATATCCAATTTGACCTATGGACGAATATGCAAGCATACGTTTCATGCTTGTTTGAGTAGTAGCAATTAAATTACCTAATATCATGCTAGGAATAGCTAAGATTTCCAAAAGAAGATGCCATTCGTTCGATGAAAAATAGAAAAGAATATCGAAAATTCGAGTGGCTAAAGCTAAAGCAGCTACTTTCGAAGTAACAGAGAGAAAAGCAACGACTGGAGTGGGAGAGTTAGAGTCGAAAAGAGGATCCCTCACTCCTTTCTCTCATTCAAAACCGTGCATGAGACTTTCATCTCGCACGGCTCCTAAGTGATAAAAGAAGAAGGACATAATCATCTGATTCCTTCTTTATTACCTTCCTCGCGTATGTATAAGACCGAATCTATTCAACTTATAGAAAGGATTACTAATCCCTAACTTTCCGAGGAATCCTTCCTCAGTGGTTCCTATTATAGTGAATCACCGACTTTTTCAATCTTTTTGACTTCGGTTCCGTAAGAACAAGTCAAAAAGATTGAAAGATAG